CGTGGCTACGAACCACGGTGTCGGGGGTTCGAATCCCTCCTCGCCCGCAATCAATCATCCCCAGATGAAATTTTCCCTCTATCTATCTTGGGATTCTGTATTTTGTATCGGGAGGAGTCGGCATGTAATTTCGGGAGCTACGCTGAAGATAAGATATCTCTCGAAGAGATAAGAGCATCTTTTTCATTTCTTATTCGATCAATATTTGATCATTCTAAAGATTTAGGTGGAAACTCCAAGTATCTGGTTAGATATCCCTAACCAGATACTTGGGTTATGAATGGGATTTCGAGTCCCATTCGAAGGATTTGAAGTCCTCTGGGAACAAAGGAAGGGTGGGATTTTGAGTCCCACCCCCCCCGGGTGTTTGATGAGACACCATGCAACCAACTACTAACCTTTTTGGTTCATTTCATTGAAATTCAAATTTTTGAGAGGAATCACGTTCATATCTCAGTCGTACTTTTTTGTTTCTGCTTTACTTTTTATCTATCTTACGTATCTGTGAGACTATTCCTTTAGTTTCGGGTATCGCCCCAAAACTTTCGGATGTTAGGATTTGCCGTCCCAGCCTTGGTTCGGAAAGACAAAAAAGAGAAGGTGGGACTTACTGCCTCACATATCTCTGAGGTAGGACCCACCCATCTCTCGAGTCGGAGAGACATTTCCAGTGCTACCTCACTCGAGAAAACAAGCATGGAAGTTGACCAAGGGAAAGTTGTGGGTTCCATTGGTGAGAAGCGAGAAGTCGGGAGACTTCTCCCAGAAAAGCGAGACCTATGGATGTCTCGCGTAGGATTCGAACCTCCGTACTACGCGGTACTCTATTTTGAGTCTAGTATGTCTACCCCTCTTTTGAGGCAGGGAAACGCGGCGGAGTTACGCTCACCAATCCTACCCTATTGTAGGAGTATATCTATATGCCTGTCAACTGCTGAACCGAATTTTTACTCCCTTATCACCAAATTGACTAATTCGGGACTCCACCCAGGTCAGGTTTAGACGAGGCACCTGGACCTTTTTCATTACTCATTGCTTTTTCATGAAGTGGTAAGGTTCCACTTCATACTGACGACGGTCGAGGGTTCGAATCTATTTTCGCCCGCAATCAACCATCCCTTTAGGGATGGTTGATCCCCTCTCCCTACAGAGAATCTCCTTTTTTCACGACCTGACAAGCCCACGCCTGCCTCGTAAGCAAATCTTCTTTCTTTTTTTCAGTATCAATAAAATAATACATAAAATAAGACCATATGAAGATGCGGAAGAGATAGGCATTTCCTTTCCGCCTAAATACTTGCCTAACTACTTGGATGTAGCAGCATGGGTTGTTACTGCCCAACCCCAGCTGCGCATCGCGCGGAAATACTTATATCTCCTCCGGAGTAGACGGGTGATCATTTTCCTAGCAAGTGATTCCGGGTGCGAAAAGACAAATACAAGCTAGATAGGAAAATGTCAGGATCAATTACCGAAGAAGATATAACTATTTCGTAAGTTGCAGAGACAGACTAGTTGGGACAGCAGAACTGGCTTCTAATAAAAATCATTCGAAACAAGGGAGTTCGCGTCACAAGAAGAGAAGTGAATCTAGAATAAAGTATTCCGTGTGATCCCGATAATGGGATCTATTAATATACCCGATAGGATTGATGCTAGTGCACGAATGATCATAGCTATTTCAATAGAACTTTTTGAAATTGATGGAGAAACTAATGAATTTTGTATAGAAGTTGTGGGTGCATCGCTACTCCCATTCTTCCCAGTGAACATTAATTTAATTATTTTAAGATAATAGTAGATAGAAATTACACTTGTGACGAGCGCTACCAGAACTGATGGGTACGAACCAGCTTTCCATCCATGCCAAAAGAGATAGAGTTTACCAAAAAAACCGGATGGTGGAGGGATACCCCCTAGGGATGGTGAACGTAAAACCGGAGAGAATGTTAGAACAGGATCCTTCATGTATAATCCCGCGTAATCCCTAATATTATCAGTTCCGGTTCGTAAACTGAATGAGGTGATACGAGCAAAAGTTCCCAGATTCATGAGTATATAAATAAACGTATAAGTTATCATACTTGCGTAACCGTTCTCCGGGTCTGCAGCAAGTACTCCAATCAGAATATATCCAATTTGGCTTATAGAGGGATAAGCTAGCATACGTTTCATACTTATTTGAGTAATGGCAATTAGATTTCCTAATATCATGCTAGAAGTAGCTAATAATCCTACCACGATATGCCACTCATTAGATAAATATGGAAAAGTTAGACCGAAGAGTCGCGTAAATAAAGCTGGAGCTGCTACTTTAGAGGTAACGGAGAAAAAAGCAACGACTGGTATAGGAGAGTCAGAGTCGAAAAGAGGATTTCCGATCTTTCCGCTCATTCAGAACCGTGCATGAAATTCTTACTTCACACGGCTCCCGGTTCATAAGAGATTCATAACTGATTTTGCTCCCAGAACCTTCCTCGTGTATGTTTCAAACCCATTCTTCTTTGAATAATTCATAATCATTCAATATGGGGATTAATTGTTAACTTCTCGAGGAATCCCTCATCATTTGTTTGGATTACCCACCAGGAGAGGAGTTTCGTCTCGAATTCTTTCTTGCTTGTTTACCCTTCTTCATTTTTCAACGGAATCCTTTCAACAACTAGAACTACTTGTTGAGTTGGTAGGCACACGTCGGGCGGGAGAGACAAATTGCGACTTTTTTCGTTCCTAGCAAAGTAAGCGCACATATTCTTCAATTTAATAATATCTTGGGGTGATTTATCAACTTGGAGGAATTTGTCAGTAGCTTTTGAAGGATCAAGCCTATTCACTTTCCATCAAATTGTGAAAAATTACACAGATATAAATTGGATTTATAGCCAAATCCGCATAAACTACCAATCTTTATCTTTCTTCTTCTTTTTTATTTCAAAAATATACCCATAATAAAAGAGAGAATGGAAATAGATAGTTAGATCTATGATAGAAAAGGGGGTCTACCAAATATCGCCATTTACCTCTGTTTCACTCGTATGTTATTAGTTGAACAATGCATGAATCTTATTATACGGCAAGAGAAAAGCTAATTTAGGTAACTACTATCATGGGGAAATTTTCGCATTTCCGTGCACTCGCAGGACGCCCCAAAAAACAATTATGACTTTATATACTTATTCGTCATGATTAATTTGTTTTTCAAACGAATCACACTCCTTCATATACATCAGGAGTCCATTGATGGAAAGGAACGAGAGAAAGTTTAGATGCCATTCCAACTGTAATAAACGCAACAGCAATATAGATTACAGTGAAATACTGACTAAACGGGAGTTCACTTGCTATTTTATCAAGCTGAAGCTGTCCACCGGAAATTCCATACAACAGAGAAAAACCATATAGTAGAAGAGACGAGCTTGCTCCACCCATCAATAGAAATTTCGTAGTTGCTTCATTTGATCTTATATCCCTTTTAGTATGTCCAGACAAAAAACAAGAAGATAGGCTTGAAAGTTCCAATGCCACGTAAAGGGTGGCCAAATCATTTGCCCAGCAAAGAACCATTCCGCCCGAACCTGCAGTTAATATGAAAAACAGAAATTCTGCCAAAGCCATTTTTGAACATCGTATGTAATCAATTGATAACAGAACAGATAATATCGAACAAGTCAACAGAAGAAATCTAAATATATAACTAAAATTACTGATTCGAGAATTTTCGAAAGAGATTAAGAAAAATTGGATTCCCCATTGACATAGTAAAGCAACCACGCCAATTAACATAGATATTAACGAAATTTGGTAAAGCAAAGTTGTATTTTTTCCCTTGTTTGATAAATCGATTACAATAACTGTAATTAAACTGAAAATTAAAATACGTTCCGGCAAAGTTGACAGATTACCGACTCTTACTTAACTCCCTTTCACTTTAACTTTGACATAGTCTCGGCAATCATGTTAAACTGTTATTGGTTGGCATCCATGGCTGAACGGTTAAAGCACCCAACTCATAATTGGCGAATTCACAGGTTCAACTCCTGTTGGATGCAAATAGAGAAGAGAGATGAAGAAGGAGCCAAGTAATTTGAAAATATGTTTGTAAAACAGGTAGATCTGAGATTGGTGTCAGAGAGAGACAAATGAGTAAACTATACAGGAGTTATGAAGGAGAAGATCGATAAAAATTAGAGGTAACTAATTAAAGTAAGAAGGATACTACGGATAAGCCAAAAAATCAATTGATTACCGAAAAATCTATTCGTTTGTTGCAACAAAATCAATATACTTTTCATGTAGATTCGAAGTTGACCAAAACTGAGATGAAAAATTGGATTGAACAGATTTTCGATGTTAAAGTCGAAAAGATCAACAGTAGTCGAGTAAGAACTAAAAAAAAAACTAGATTGAATTTGAATTCTGCAAGTGAAAAAAAGATGATAATTAAACTTCGGTCTAATTTCTTTATTCCACTATTTCTAAACTAATACCTGGAAAGAGTTTGTCTTCCTATCAAATAGGAGATTATGCATAAATATAAAAGGGAAGAATAAGTATGGCCATATGACTATATGAGGCGTATACTCCAGGTACCCGAAACCGGGCTACTCTGCAATTTGGTGAAACGACGGAATCTAAGTCCCACAAACAATTAACTTATTTTAAAATGTCTAGAAGGGGTCGCAATAATGTGGGTATCATTACCAGTAGACATAGAGGGGGAGGACACAAGCGTTTATATCGTAAAATTGATTTTCGGCGCGACAAGTTGAATGTTGACGGAAGAGTAGCCAGTATCGAATACGACCCCAATCGGAACGCTTTCATTTGTTTAATCAACTATACAGATGGTCATAAAAGATACATCTTACATCCACGGGGGGTGAGGGTTGGAGACAACGTAACATCTAGTCCTGACGCATCCATTTCAGTTGGAAATGCCCTACCTCTGAGTGCGGGTTGAATAGTTGATTCGCGTATTTCGAAACTAATCGATCGGGTTGTAGGCTTGTCCCGAAAACCTCGCACTACTTCGAAATTATTAACTAAGATGAAGTAAACCTGGTTGGGGTAACCAAATAGGGACAGCAGCGCGTGCTACAGTCTAGAGCAATTCGACATATATCAAATTGCGGAGGTAAAATAATATGGAAACAGGTAAATAATCTCGAAATTATACTAACAAAAGAGGGGCATTCTATTCTATAAATGCATAAAGATTACGAATTCAAGACACTCGATTTGGCAGTCAGAGGCAAAATCGAAGCCACAGAGTGACGTAGAAAAGAAATGTATGGAATTGTAACTACGTCAATGCTAAAGAGAGGCGGTTTCCTAAGTTATCCCGAACATTTATTAATGTTGACGCGAATCATCGAAGTCACCAATTCTGTTGCTAAATTCTCTTGAATTACTGAATTATCAAGAGAGAGCCAGATGCAGGCAAAGAAGCCAAGGATATAACATAGATGGCTCAAAAATGACTCGCTTTTCAGTAATCATCAATTAAATTTGGTGCTACCAAAACCTAGCAGTGGTGCTTCTCATATCCGGAAAGCTGTATGCTTCGAAAGAAGCTTGTACAGTTTGGGAAGGGGTCTTCCCCGATCGTTTTCTCCTTCTGAGGATAAGTAAGAGGAGGGGGGGAGGGTCTACCTCGACCAGAATACCTTTAGGTACTATTATACATAATATAGAATTAAAATCTGGGAGAGGCGGATAATCGGTTAGATCAGCTGGCGCAGCAGCAAAAGTAGTTGCAAAGGAAGGGAAACTAGCTACATTAAGACTACCTTCCAATGAAATTCGTCTAATATCTCAGAATTGTTTAGCAAGTATCGGACGAGTCGGAAACATTGATATTAACAATGAAGGCTTGGGAAAAGCTGGATCCAAGCGCTGGTTAGGTAGACGGCCGAAAGTGAGAGGTTCAGCTACGAATCCTGTAGACCATCCCCACGGAGGGGGGGAGGGCAAAACATCGATTGGTAGAAGAAACCCATCAACCCCTTGGGGGCATGTTGCGCTTGGACAAAGGAGTCGGAGAAATGGAAAATACAGCAACCCCCTCATACTTCGTCGACGTAAAGGGTATTGATATATGAAACTATTAAGCGGGGGTTAATCGGCTATGGCACGTTCATCAAGAAAAGGCCCTTTTGTAGCTAACCATTTAATAAGGGAAGTTGAAAACCTTAATATACAAAAAGAGAGAAAGTTGGTTGTCACTTGGTCTCGAGCTTCTACAATCGTACCCATCATGATCGGTCACACCATTGCCGTGTATAATGGGCGGGAGCACTTACCTATTTATATAACCGATCGCATGGTGGGTCATAAATTGGGTGAATTTGTACCCACTCGTAATTTTAGGGGACATGCAAAAAACGATAAAGGATCTCGTCGATAATTGGGAAATCATATCTTATGGAAAACGAAAAAAGATCAGAAATTGGAGCACGAGCTCCGGGAAAAAATATTCGTGTATCAGCTATCAAAATAAGACGGATTCTCAATCGAATCCGGGGTTGTTCATACGGAGAAGCACTTGTATTACCCGAATTTATGCCTTACAAAAAATGTTCTCTAGTATCGCAATTAATACTTCCTGCAGCGGCAAACGCCAATGCCAATTTTGGATTGAATAAATCCGACTTGTTCATTAGTGAAGCCTGAGTCGAAACTTCTACCTATTTGAGAAGGTTCCGCCCCCGAGCACAAGGCCGAGGTTGCCCGATAAAGAAACCCGTTTGCAAAGTAACTATTAAGTCGAAGTCCAACAAAGTTGGAGATATGGAAAGATGATTCCATATAGAATGTTTACCCATTGGAACATTTTATCTGAAAGTTTGGAAAGGCTGCAAAAAGAGATACTTCAATAAATTCATATTGAATTGAGGAAAAATAGATATGGGGCGAAAGATTCATCCACTCGGTTTTCGACTCGGTGTAAATTAGAAGCATTATTCTCACTGGTTCGCACAGACAAAAGATTACCCAAAGTTTCTTGAAGGAGATAGGCAAATACGTACCTCTATCGAGAGGTATATTGCAAACCATATGACAGATGCCACAAATTATGGCGGAGTTGGACGTATTGAAATCCGGCGAAAAACAGATCTAATTCGGATTGATATACATACTGGATTTCCTGATTTACTTCTTGAAGAACAAGATTTGGGGATTAGTCAAATGAGGGGCTATATCGAGAACATCTTAGGAATCGAAACTCGGAAGCTTCGAGTAGTACTAACTAGTATAACCCAACCGTATGGAGAACCGAAAATCTTGGCGGAACATGTTGCCTCACAATTAAGAAATAGAGTTCCTTTCCGACGAACCATGAAAAAAGCAATTGAGTTGGTTGGAAGAACCGGCGATAGAGGTATCAAGATACAAATAGCTGGACGCCTCAATGGTAGCGAGATGGCTCGGGTTGAATGGGCTCGGGAAGGTCGAGTCCCCCTCCACACCATTAAAGCTCGTATTGGATATTCATACCACCCGGCTCAAACAATTTACGGGGTTCTAGGCATAAAGACCTGGACATTTCGGGGTACTGGGTGATCCTTACCCTATGAAAGAAGAACTATTTAATAAATTTTGACAGAACTTCAATTAGCTTCATCCTACTCCAGTTTTAATCTTTTCATTTCAAATGCCAGGAGATCTTCGCTACGCTTAGTGTGCGACTCGTTCAAGCAACATCTCTTTATCTATAAGAAAGACTAATTAATTGGGTAATGAACCATCTGTTTTCGAGTACTAAATCAGTGACTGCCGGAGACGAGACAGAATGGGGTTACCCCATTGCAACTGGAATTTCTACCCATAGAAAATCTTCTCATGAGGAAGCTGAAACAAATAAGAATTTATGATTACCTCGATGAAGAGAAGTCAAAATAACTTCATTTTTCTTTATCGAAATCGTATGGTTAATTGCTCAACCCCCGAAAAGCTGCGTGATGTAGCATCGATTTACGAAGTATCAATATCAGGGTAAAATAGAGCTTCGAGTCAATTAATCCTAGGAATGTTGACTTAACAGAAATGATATTGGGTGAGAAGCTCCGTCGCCGGGAGGGGGGACCAAAACGTTTGTTCTAAGAGACTGAAAAAACGAGGGGACTTCCGAATCTCATTCATTCAGTGAATTAATTTCGAGATTTGGCGGATGGGATAGCGAGAGAAGCCCATATTTTAGAAGCAAAGATAGATTAGAAGATCGAGCTTATTCTCGCTCATGGATTTAGCACTAAGTAATAGTTGAATGAAGTGCGACTCATAAATGGAATGAAAAATAATCTGAAGTGGCAAAAGAATAGTTGGTAAGTTGACGAAATATGAGGAGTGATATCAAATTCATGAGGAGCCGGTTGGAAGTAGACTCCCACGTTCGGTTCTGTATCAGAGATTGATAAATTCTGTCAATATCGACTGTAACCCCAGACGAACTAAATATCGTAAGCAACATAGAGGAAGATTGAAGGGAATATCTAATCGCGGCAATGCCATTTCCTTTGGAAAATTTGCTCTTCAAGCCCTTGAACCTGCTTGGATTACTGCTAGACAAATAGAGGCGGGAAGGAGGTCAATAACGCGCTATGCTCGTCGAGGCGGGAAGCTGTGGATACGCATCTTCCCCGACAAACCCATTACGATGAGACCCGCGGAGACGCGTATGGGGTCGGGCAAGGGATCTCCGGAATATTGGGTATCTGCAGTTAAACCAGGCCGAATAATTTATGAATTGAGTGGGATATCGGAAGATGTAGCCAAAGTCGCTATGGCAGTGGCTGCCCACAAAATACCCGTACCCACTCGAGTAATAACTGCTGCCGAATCGTGAAACTTGTGAAAAACAAAAAAGTAGAGAATCCGATGACTGAAAAGGAAGCGACGACAATGATAGCATCTGAAAATTCATCCCGATTATTAGTAAAGCAAATAAGCTTTATCAACCCAATTGGGTTAGATTAGTCGTAGCAGCGGTAATTAACTTATTCTTATTCCGAAAAATATTTGGGTGGAATATATCTCCTTTCATTCAAATATAGTACAAATAAACCTATCATTTTTCCCGATTACCAAATGATTCAAACTCAAAGTTATTCAGATGTAGCAGACAACAGCGGAGCCCGGAAATTAATGTGTATTCGAGTGTTAGGAACCGGCAACCGCAAATACGCGGGTATGGGTGATGTCATAGTGGCTGTAGTTAAGGAAGCAGTACCCAATATGTCTCTAAAAAGATCAGAAGTGGTTAGGGCGGTGGTAGTATGTACTCGCAGAGGGATAAGACGATGTAACGGAATTATTGTTGAATTCGATGACAATGCGGCTGTTATTATTAACCAGGAAAGAAATCCCAGGGGGACTAGGATTTTCGGTCCAGTAGCTAGAGAATTGAGGGATTACAATTTCACCAAAGTAGTCTCTTTGGCTCCTGAGGTATTGTAAAGATTAATAATTGAATTAACTTAGCATCATCAGTTTGACAAAGTTTCAAACCGAATTTATAAATTCGGTTTGAAACTTTGTCAAATGTCTCTAAATATACCCAATATATGAAATGAAATTAGATGAAACAGAAGAAGACAAGGGGTTAGGAATCATCCTAGTATTGATAACTGCAAAAACTACTGATTGATATTTTATGGCTAACGACGCTATTTCTACCGCACCTACTGCCATAAGAAATGGCAACACAAGAAAGAAAGCTACGATCAGAATACCTGCCACTAAAATGACCGGACGCGTCGTAGAAATTTTGGTGGAAGAGGGTTTTTTAAGAGACGCTGTAAGACGCAAGGATAATAATGGGAAAGAGTTTATGGATGTGAGCTTGAGATATCTCGGTAAGAAGAAAGACCCCTACATTGCAGTTATCAGGCGTATTAGCAAACCTGGATTGAGGGTCTATTCCGATCGTCGGCAAATTCCTAAAATATTAGGCGGTATGGGAATTGCAACTTCATCGACGTCGCGTGGACTTATTACAGATCGGGAGGCTCGACACAAAAAGATTGGGGGTGAGATTCTGCGCCACGTTTGGTAATTCGGAAACTTCTTCCCAACGGAAGATAACTTGTTTTCAAAATGACTACGTTGCAAATAAGCTGTTAGCCGCATCAACTGAGTTAGCAATTTATCAAAAAGATCTATGATTTAAGGGAGGTTTAGTTAGCTCGGATGATGAAGAAGCAGAATCCTATTGACATAGAAGGTACAGTTACGGAATCGCTTCCCAATGCTATGTCTCGAGTTTGTTTGGATAATGGGTGCCAAGTTTTGACCCACATATCGGGAAAGATCTGACGGAGTTACATAAGAATATTACCGGGAGATAGGGTAAGAGTTGAATTAAGTCCGTATGATCTTACCAAAGGGTGTATCATTTATCGACTTCGAAGTAGGCAGACAAATAACAATCACTAGATTTTGGTATTGGTGCCACCACTTAGTAATTATCTGCTTGTTCAATTTTTTGTTTCGATTCGTAAAAAGGAGTAATGTATCTTGAATCTATCAATAGATTGATCCAACTAATTTAAGGTTGTAGCTACGAAAATTCGTGCCTCTATTCGCAAAATATGTGAAAAGTGTCGATTGATTCGTAGACGTGGACGAATCATGGTAATTTGTTGCAACCCGAAGCATAAGCAGAGGCAGGGATAGTCAAAAGAGTTAGGCGTAGAACTAATTAACAATTAATAATAGCCTTTGGATATAAAGAATCAATTAACTATGTTAACTAACTCAAAAAAGATTCGTTCACGAAAAGCAAGGCGCGGAATACAGAAGGGGGTTATTCATATCCAAGCAAGTTTCAATAATACGATTATTACTGTTACGGACGTTCGGGGATAGGTAGCTACTCGGTGTTCGGCGGGTGCCTGTGGGTTTAAGGGTACACGCAAAAGTACACCATTTGCCGCCCAAGCTGCAGCGGAAGATGCTATCCGTGCTTCAATGGAACGGGGTATGAAGCAAGCAGAAATTACGATGAGCGGACCCGGCCCTGGAAGAGACACCGCTTTGAGGGCCATTCGACGAAGTGGCGTAATCCTCAGTTTTGTACGTGATGTGACCCCCATGCCATATAATGGGTGCCGACCCCCCCGAAAAAGACGTGTCTAATTAGTCGTTCTATAAAACCTAAAGGGGGATTCTTTTATGCTTACGTGTGAGAAGTCCATCTGTACCCAGGTAATTCAATTGAAATGTGTCGAATCTAGGGTAGAAAATAAGCGTCTTCATTATGGTCGTTTTGTCGTATCTCCCTTTAAAAGGGGCCAAGCTAGTACTGTGGGAATTGCCACGCGTAGAGCATTACTAGGAGAGATTCGAGGGACGAGTATAACATGTGCGCGGCTTCACGGAGTTGTTCACGAATATTCCACAGTAACGGGTATTAAAGAGGCAATACATGATGTTTTAGTTAATCTAAAAGAAATTGCACTTAGGGGGGATTTCAATGATGTTAAAGAAGCAACTTCATCTGTAACAGGTCCCAAAAAAATAACTGCGGGTGATATATCATTCCCACCCTCCGTCAAAGCGGTTGATAATTTGCAACATATAGTTACTATCACTCAACCAATATCTATAACTATTGAATTAAAAATTGAAAAAGATTGTGGATACCGTATAGGAAATTTAAATGGATATAAAAATGGAGAATTTCCTGTTGATGCTGTATTTATGCCCGTTCGAAACGTAAACTATAGCGTACATCTATTTGGAAGTGGTGAAGCGACGCGAGAAATATTACTCATTGAGATATGGACTAATGGTAGTTCGACCCCAGACGAAGCAATTAGCGAGGCTTCTGAAAAACTAATAGAACTATCAAGTCCTTCTTTGCACGTGAAACGGGAAGACGTCTCCTGCTCAGGAGATGATAAAGGTCTCTTTCCCTCAATGAAGTTATCTTCACAATTTCATGATGGGAATGAACTAGGGAAAAGGCTATCCGAAGATACGTTTATTGACCAACTAGAATTACCTGCCAGAGCCTTTAATTGTCTTAAAAAAGCAGAAATACATACCATCGCCGATTTGCTTAATTACAGCCGAGAAGATTTATCAAAAATAAAGAGTTTTGGACAAAAATCTATAGATCAGGTTTCAAAAGCTTTGTGGGAGCGTTTCGCCTCAGAATTACCCCAAAATGAGATACATCTTAAGTAGGAGAAACAAATAACGGAATCCTATTTATATTATTTCTGAGACAAGCGATCTCATTTCTTCTGTGTCACACCTTTATCTTTAAAAGTTTTAGAGGGGAAGTAGAAATTAACCAAACCTGGTAAATTGGGAGTTGATTCCCAATTATTTTTGAGTAAACAAATAGAAATCAATTATCTAAAGAATTCAATATTTTCAATTCAAAATTAACCAAGTCTGGGGAAGTCTTGTCCTAGCCCGGGGGCTGACAATTGTTCCCTAGACTAAATTCAAATAGTTTTTAGGTTAGTGGTAGATAGAAAGGTGTTAGAAAAGCCCCGAAGTTAGAGATCCATCTATGGGTAAAGTTGCCCCAATACCTGACCAAATAGCGGCCGCGGTGCCAATTGCGAAGACTGTTGTGGCTACTGGCCGCCGAAACGGATTCTGAAATTTATTGACATTTTCGAGAAAGGGAACGGTCAACAAACCTGCGGGTACTGACGCCATTAGAAGAACACCTAATAATTTATTGGGCACTGTGCGAAGTATTTGAAACACGGGATAGAAATACCACTCAGGTAATATCTCCAAAGGAGTTGCGAATGGATTTGCCGGTTCACCAATCATTGATGGTTCTGAAACAGCCAAACCTACAGTACAAGCGATGGTTCCCAATATTACTACAGGAGATATATATGAAAGATCATTGGGCCAAGCGGGTTCCCCGTAGTAATTATGACCCATACCTTTAGCTAATTTTGCTCTCAAAACAGGATCGTTCAAGTCAGGTTTTTTTGTTATTGGGGTGGACTTCTCATTCCCCCATAAGAATCGAACGTGAGAATTTCTCCTCATACGGCTCGAGCAGATTTGAAATTTTCTCATCCTGCAACGGTTAGGCTGGCAAATGAAGAGAGGACGCACACGCAAAAAAGTTATTTTGCAACATGGCTTCTGATCCGAATCGGCTCAATAACGGAAGAAGGAAGGCTTCGCGGGTTATCTCGTACCCCATACCCACGCGTCATATCCTTGCAAGTTTATACAAGACAAGATAATTATAAACTAAGGTATAGGATTTTAACTTGTTACAACGTTGGCTATATATATCTTTAGATCGTTTTTTTACCCCAACGGCTGTTTTTACAAACAATTGACGTTTGATACGAAAGAAATGTACGCATCGGATTAAAAACCGTATGTTCAAAAGCTTCACACAATCCCAATTAGATATATAGGGTTTCATGAGGCCTTTCAAAATTTTTGAATCGATCATGGAAAACATTCTCCAAAAAGCTTCAGTCTCAGTCCGAAAAATAGATTTTTATATCCAGGTTTCGAATCTTAGTCCAAAAGATAGGTTGGGAAGAAAATACATCTTTGGCTGCAGCAGTATCCGATTTGGCGTCTGCATAGCCTACACGTCTCGAGACAAGTCACACACTCCCGTAATCCAAATTTTTTCCTTTTACACTTCAATCATTTTGTCTCACTAGTCTGAGACAATAACTAAATCCGCTGGATAACTTACCGTCCGGTTTAGTAATAAGTATCATCGGCGACAGAACGATAACCTCCTAAAGAACTTGAAGGTGAGATTCTCCACCGATGTAGCGGCAGCTACTTCTCCCACCCCTGACTTAGTCACTGAATTGTGAGGGACCCGAAATGCCTTGTTTACGGATCATTAGAAAATGCATCGGCGTAAAAACAGCAGTAAGAAGTGGCAACACGAAAGTGTGTAAGCTGTAAAAACGGGTTAATGTTGATTGGCCAACACTAGCACTTCCCCGTAATGACTCTACTAATGAAGACCCTACTAGGGGAATAGCTTCGGGTACGCCGGTTACAATTTTGACAGCCCAGTAACCGATTTGATCCCAGGGTAGGGAATATCCAGTTACACCGAAAGAGACGGTTAATACAGCTAGAATCACCCCAGTAACCCAAGTCAATTCGCGAGGTTTTTTGAATCCGCCCGTAAGATAAACCCGAAATACATGCAGAATCATCATTAATACCATCATACTTGCTGACCACCGATGAACAGATCGAATTAGCCAACCAAAATTAACTTCAGTCATTATATATTGAACTGAAGAAAAAGCTTCTGTAACAGTCGGACGATAATAAAAGGTCATGGCAAAACCGGTGGCTACTTGAACCAAGAAGCGAGTCGGCGTGATTCCCCCCAAACAATAAAATATATTCACATGTGGAGGAACATATTTACTAGTAACATCGTCCGCAATCGCCTGAATTTCTAGGCGCTCCTCAAACCAATCATATACCTTAGTGAGATAGGTAAGTCTTTTTAACTCCCTCTTCATAAACTGTGCATGAGGTTTTTTCCTCACACAGCTTAAGCGAAGCCGTTTCAGCATTGCCAGTGTTCACTAACCGTGCCAATTTCATTAACAATTAGTAGTTACTCGGGTTAAAAAACGTGGCAGATTCCCAATATCTCTTGTCACTTAATGGGGAAAGGGGTTACCCATTTCCGGAAAGATTGGAAATACAATTTGCTTCAATCTCATGTTAGCTTCTATTTTTGAATCAAAACCCAGCAGTTCTAGCGTCGTGGGAAATCTCTTAATCTTATCGGCGTAACCCCCCCCCTCCGATCTTTTTTTTAGGGGGGGGGGGGTAGATAAATGAATAGACTTTATTTCATTCTGATCTGATTATTTCTTTTGTATAAAATAAACCTTAGATTTTTACTATATTTCGATAAATTGTTTTCTAGGTAGAAAGCCGTAACGGGCGGGAACTCCTCCATAACCTTGAATTAAAATCCTAAACAGTTCTTTTTTTTATCTACCTACATACTTTACAAGTACGAGTAAAACATGCTGCATTGATTATTTCTTGCTGAAGTACCGAGTTGCGGTATCAAATAACAACTTCGTGACAAAGTTTAAGTGGTAAATTGATGCAAATTAATCATAGTTTAAACTTTGTACTAAGTATTAAACTCTCGCGTTTCGGGTGCTAATAACTTGACTGCTACCTGGCGAGATACCGATAATCTAATATTAATACTGAAATCTGTCTCAATAAAAGATTACTTACTTATTTACTTATTGAATCGGATTAATTGCAACGAATCACACGCCCATATTATTGCTTTGTAAAAACAGTTAAAGTTCGCACGATTTAACTCCCGTTCTTAGTTTTGGTAAAATATCCACTTCTATTTCTAAACCCTCAGCTATTACCATTAGTTACGTCAGCGGGGTTTGAGGCTTTTTTACCAACTAATTGGAATACCATCCAATAAAACGGATAAGTTATAAATTTCCAGAATGGTAACTAGGAATACTGCAAATGAAGCCATGAAAAATCCCATCAGGGGGGTAGTCCCCCATCCGGGGGCAACCTTTCCATATTCTGAGTTAAGCGGCTTCAAAATCGTTCCTAATAAACTTATTTTGGGGTTACCCCTGGGGGTGTCATCAATAACTTTCGTAGCCGTAGCGTCTGCTCAATTGATTGAAATATATTGACTTTGTATACTATTATAGCAACTGAAGTAAGAACGAACATCTTTCTGGATTACATGGCAATGGAAACCGCAACTTCGGTCGCTATCTTTATCTCCCGTTCACTCGTTAGTTTCACTGGTTACACTTTGTATACTGCCTCCGGTCAACCTGCCAGGGAGCTAAGAGACCCCTTTGAGGAACACGAAGATTAGTCGGACTGGTAGACCTTCCTTTTCAATTTTGAGAAGGAAGGTCTCTAATCAACTTAATTTTCCCTATAATCATGATTTTGTTCATCAAATATCTTTTGGAAAATAAGAATCAGGGGGAGCTCCCTATCTCCCCTTGCTAGGTACTTTCGGGGGCTCCCGAAAGAAGATGGCAAAAAATATTATACCTAAAGTTGCTACCAACAGAAATGTGTAAACTAGTGCTTCCATGGATTCGGCTGTAATAGTGGTATTAAAAGAAGATCTTTCATACTAATTGCGTTAAGCGAGACTTCTAATTCTTTCAAGTCTTCTTTACTTGACTTCGAAGTAGTCAAAGTTAGTAAATCAATCTAGTAAATTAATAAATTAAATTAATAAATTTTGACAAAACATCTATTTGTTATTTTAGAATCCGGTTAATTTTTGTAACTAACCCAAGAGAAGGAGTAATTCAACAGGGTAGATAAGAAGAATTTCTTTAAAGAGCTTGTCTTTTAGTACTTGGATCCCCCAACTTTTGAAATGCCCCGAATTCAACTTGAGCGTCCAAGTCGGGATCGATACCGGCAAAGACGTCCCTGAACAAGGTTCTTGCACCGTGCCAAATATGACCAAAAAAGAAAATGAGAGCAAACGTGGTATGGCCAAAAGTGAACCAACCCCTCGGGCTACTTCTAAAAACACCATCTGATTTTAAAGTGGCGCGGTCGAACTCGAAGATCTCACCCAATTGGGCGCGCCTGGCATATTTTTTTACTGTGGCGGGATCACTGAAACTAGCACCATCTAGTTCACCACCAAAGAATTCTACGGTTACACCAACTTGCTCAACGCTGTATTTCGATTCTGCTCGTCGAAATGGCACGTCAGCTCTCACGACACCCTCGCCATCTACTAAGACGACAGGAAATGTTTCGAAAAAAGTTGGCATACGGCGTACAAAAAGTTCGCGGCCTTCCCTATCTTTGAAAATGGCATGACCTAACCACCCAACGGCTATTCCGTCGCCGTTGTCCATTGCACCTGCTCTAAACAATCCACCTTTGGCGGGGTTATTACCAATGTAGTCGTAAAAAGCTAATTTTTCCGGTATTTTTAACCAAGCTTGGGATAGACTTAGATTTTCGGCTTTACTGGCTCGTATTTGTCTCTGTATTTCTTGTTGAAAATACCCCTGATCCCACTGATAACGAGTAGGGCCAAACAGTTCGACTGGGGTAGCAGCAGAACCATACCACATGGTTCCGGAAACTACAAAAGCGGCAAAAAATACAGCAGCGATACTGCTAGATAACACGGTTTCGACATTTCCCATACGTAGAGCTTTGTATAACCGTTGGGGAGGACGGACGCTTAGGTGAAACAAACCCGCTAGTATACCTAAAACTCCCGCTGCTATATGGTGCGAGGCTATTCCGCCCGGTACAAATGGATCAAAACCTTCGGCTCCCCAAGATGGATCTATGGGTTCTACTTTTCCAGTTAATCCGTAGGGATCTGATATCCAAATACCGGGGCCAAACAAACCTGTTACATGAAATGCTCCAAATGCAAAGCAAAGTACTCCTGAGAGAAATAAGTGGATTCCAAATATTTTTGGTAAATCCAAGGATGGTTTTCCTGTGCGATCGTCTCGAAATAGATCTAAGTCCCAATACACCCAGTGCCAGATGGCAGCTAGAAACAATAAACCGGATAAGATGATATGAGCCGCAGCTACTCCTTCGTAACTCCAGATACCTGCGTCAGTTGCGGTGTCTCCGGTGATGCTCCAGCCTCCCCACGACTTTGTTATTCCAATGCGAGTCATAAATGGAATGACGAACATACCCTGCCTCCACATGGGATCAAGAACGGGATCCGATGGGTCAGAAGCAGCTAATTCATATGAAGCCATTGAACCCGCCCAGCCAGAGACCAAAGCAGTATGCATCAAATGTACGGAAATAAGACGACCAGGATCGTTTAATACGACGGTATGAACGCGATACCAAGGCAAACCCGTGAGAAACCCCTTTCTTGGATATTGGAGATAAGTAACTACTATGTAACTTTCTTGCAATATAGGCTTGCGTTATGAAATCTGAAAAGACCAAATAGAGAATATTGTACGAAATATAGAAATTAATATCTTAGTTCGTTTTTAGATTGGAGGCAGTCCTTCTTCCCCGCTTTGTTTCACCTAATTGGTTGGTTCGTGCAAAATACGTGGTAATGTGAGGTAAGCTAGTAATTTTTCTTTCAAAAATAGATGAAGGCATAGATATTTTAACATCTACGTGTTTTATATAACAATGTAGAGATTGGTCCCATCAGAGCCTGTTAATATCTTCAAAAGGATACGATTCCTAACCCATGTTATCTTTATCAAGCATGTTATAATAGAATGTAAGTTCTTTCTAATTTTGCTTCTGCGTCCCCAATTTGGAGGTAATTGCAATATCTCTCGGTAGTTTTCATATGCCAATTGGTGTTCCAAAGGTGCCCTTTCGTCTTCCTGGGGAAGAAGATGCGGCTTGGGTTGACGTATAGTTCGACTCGTCAGGTGCGTTGAGCCGTGTGGAACCCGCCTCCGCCATCTCCCATCCGATTGACTTATCTTTACCTCGCTTGAATTTGACTAATCTACCGGTGGTCAAATGCGTGAGAAAAATCTGTTAATAGATTTAGTAGTCGTTAGAATCCACGGTTAGTTGGAATAAACAGATTGATTGGGCCCCGGTTACTCAACCCCAAGTGTCGATCGTAGCCAAAATGACTACGAAAAAAAGAAAAAGATTGAGTAAATTTCTACTTCGAATATATCAAGTATTATGTGGGAATAACTGCAAGGAAAATGAAACTATTTGTCCTATATGTGCAAATAGTGGTCGGAACCCCGCCACCTCCGGGGTAGAAAATGAACCTAAAGATTTGCCGCCTAGAAAGAACTCAATCACAAACGGAAATGTATTGGTGCAGGATAAAAGGGTTAACATACTGGAGTAAATTCACTGATCACCAGTTACAAAAAGGTTCAGCATGTGCGAAAACTGGGCCAGACAAACTTGAACCAGAAAAGCTAATACAGGTAGGAGAAACAAAACTATAAAAAGGAAAAGAAGGAAAGAATAATTTTTTCCTACAACCATTTGACGTAAAAGCTACCAGAGCCGCATGTATCTAACGATACCTATGCGGTTTCAGAGGGGGGGGCGGCAGAATAGCAGTCGCGGAAACCTATCCCAATCAACCGACTTTATAGGGAAAGACTTCTCTTTCTAGGTCAACAAGTCGATGATGAAATTGCCAATCAACTTATCGGTATTATGATGTATCTAAATGGGGAAGATCAAGCTAAAGATATGTACTTGTATGTAAATTCACCCGGTGGGGCGGTACTAGCTGGAACATCTACTTATGACGCGATGCAATTTGTCGTACCAGATGTACATACTATTTGCATGGGATTAGCTGCTTCAATGGGATCCTCCATTTTGGCTGGAGGGGAAATTACCAAACGTATAGCACTACCCCACGCTTGGCGCCAATGATTTGTACGGATTAAGACTCTGCCTTCGCCTAGTTAAGGTAACAATAGCATGGCAATTATTACTTGGCGACTCCTCCTATACACATCCAACTATGAAATAGTGAAACGCCAAGGAGGTAAAGTGAATCAAAATAAAATTTTTGACAATTTTTGACTTGTAATGGATTCATTCCAGATCGAACTCGATATATCTTAGCGTCATAAATTGTATAAAATATCCGATCTACATAATTTTCCAATTTTCCAAAATTCAAGCTTCTTCTTAGAAAGCTTGGCGATCTCGATTCTGTTATCCATTGGGAGTATATATAGCAAACTCTGGGATTTGCTGGCGCGACATAGCAACGGAACCATCGTAATACGTTTGGAAGAAAGGATGGTATAATCTCGCGATACTTTTCCCATAACATCGCAAGAGTGAAGGGTTGGCAGCAAAGTAAATCTGTCTTTTAAGACGAAGAGTTAATGTTTAACTACTAAAAGCAGACTTTGTTGGTCCATCAGAGGTATAGCCGTATGCGAAAGGAGTTGCTTGTACGGTTAAGTTTAATAGAAGTTATCTAATTAGGGTAATGATTCATCAACCTGCTAGTTCGTATTATGATGGACAAGCAGGTGAATGCGTTATGGAAGCAGAAGAAGCATCAAAACTCCGCGATTGCATAACCAAAGTCTATGCTCAAAGAACTGGTAAACCCTTATGGATAATTTCCGAAGACATGGAAAGAGATGTTTCTCCGTCAGCAGAAGAAGCTCAGGATTACGGCGTCGCGGACCCTGTAGCATTAGAAAATGCGTCAATTTGAGGGTTCTATCAGTAGGAAGTAACTGACACTTGGAAGAAAGAATTAAATTCCTCTGATTCGATCGTTTCTTTTTCTTGTAATTTCACATCTATTTGTCTAGCCAGTTACTATTCCGTCCACTTGAATAATCAAATCTTCAGACGCTAGTCCCGTAGTTTAAACAAAAATATATTCTAAAGATTGATTGTTGGATATTAAGTTGAAGCGTAGCAAATATTCTCAAATGGTTGAGAATATTTCGAACCGAATAAGATCTCTGCGTGTTTGAACGTGCCAACAAATCAACAACTAATTAGAGAAGCGAGACAACAATTAGGAGGTGGTACAAAATCCCCCGCTCTTCGGGGATGCCCTCAACGTAGAGGGGTTTGTACTAGGGTGTATGTGTGACTCGTTAGGATCGGGAACCTAAAACATTAGGGGATTCGAGATCGTGAGATAATCCCCCCAATGAAATGGCGACAAATCCATAATCCATCTGTTTTGAAAAGAAACAGGAATTCGTGGTTAAAGTCGGTGCAAATCCGATCATTTTGATTTGGTACGATAAAAAATAATTGATGATTATAAAATTGAATCATTAAGCGAAACCAAGCGAGTGGTATAAACTTTTAGATCTATTTAGCCAATCCCATTCTGAAGGCAATACGGGTCAGCTGTTCCGCCAATCTCCAGCGTAAAATACCGTTACTATACATGTCACTTCTCCTGGGGAAGATAAAAAATGGAGGTGCGAAAGCCCAGCTTGATGGGCTGAGCCAAATATTGGGGATTATGCGACCCGCCGACAGCAATTTGGCTTCTCTTATCTTCGGAGAAACTTAGGCTCCGGTATGTAGGAGAGACCCGGCTGCCAGAAAAGATTGACCACGGAAACATTGGAATCCGTAACATCTCCGGTACATTGTACCGCTTAGTCACAAATAGACAACTATGAATGAGGTGTACCGGAATATTTACGGGAGGGAAAGTCGGAGTAGCAAAAGCCGCCGGAATCTCCATTTCTCACATCAGATAAGAAAAAGCAGCAATTTGTTACAACCGACAAGTTTTCGTTTCTTGTAAAGTAGAATGACCTCCCAAAAATTGAAATGTGCGGCATGTTGCCGCACGTGGCGTAGTGAAAAGAAGATGTATCTTCGATATCTTCTTCTTTTCGGAGGGGGGGGGGGACGTTTTGGCGTGATGCGGCATATCAATGTCTAAAAGTTGATAACTTGAAATAAGAGATATTGAGATGGAACTATTTGAGGGAGTGGCGGAGCCCAGGAATAAATGGATTTTTCAGAGAGAATACAATTTTTGCGAGGCTACACGTATAATGACCAGAGTGAAACGAGGATCCATAGCTCGGAGATATCGCAGAGGCGTTCTCAATTTTGCATCCGGGTTTCGGGGGGCTCATTCAAGATTATTCAGAGCAGCGAAACAGCAAGAAAGAAGGGCATTAGCTTGCGCTTATGTAGATAGAAACAACCGTAGAAGACAATTTCGTCGTCTGTGGATCGTTCGGATTAATGCAGCAGCGCGGAAAAATGGAATTACGTACAGTTCGACGATTCATAATTTGTTTGATAATCAAGTTTTTCTAAATCGCAAAACACTCGCGCAAGTAGCTACTCCAGATGCTTACTGCTTTTCCAAACTCGTAGAAACAATGACTAGTGAAAAAGATTGACATGAAGATTGACATGCAACGGTAGACCTCTCCGCATTAAACGGAGAGGTCATAGATGAAATTAAGAATGAATTTATTCTCGGATCTATCACAAGCAGGAGGAAAGAGTAAAATCTAAACGGACGGCCAGACTATCTCCTAGATATTATTTTGCTTGAACTTAGATATTTTTAATCCGATTTTTTTGCAAAACATATTCAGCTGCTAAATTGAAAAATTTTCCGAAAGTAAATTTTAGAATTTCTTCAATTTTCGCTACTTGAGAAGGGTAGCAAAGCCAAAATACGGGCTCTCTTTATAGCAACAGCTACCGAACGCTGCTGTTTCGAGGTTAATCTATTCATCCGCCTCGATAAGATTCTCCCCTGTTCACTGACGAATCTACGAAGTAGACTTGTATTTTTGTAATCAATAGTTTCATCGGAGCGAATAGACGGGGAACGTCTACGGAGAGATCGTTTAAATTTATTCATGATATTTTTTCATGACTACCAATACACATCAATATTGATTACTTACCAATTAAAAAAAAAAGATAACTATTTATTTTTTTAGTTCTTTATGAAAAGTATGTTTGCGGCAACAAGCGCAAAATTTCTTCAATTCCAAACGAATAGGTGTGTTACGGCGATTCTTACGTGTAGTGTATTGAGAAATACCCTTGGATTTGTCGCCAGCATCTTTGCAGGTACAGGTTGTACATGTTAAAACAATGGTCACCCTCACATCTTTTCTTTTAGTCATAAATTTAGTTGTCTCATAATGAGAGAAGTTTTTCTTTTTCAGTAGAAGAGTCGCAAGTAGATCCAAATCTGTTTGAACGGATTACTTGCGAAGTTTCAATAATGAAGTTTAGATGTTAACCACCCCATCGGTAACTCGGTTACGTGCTCGTCCTTTCTTCAGACGTAAAATTATCCCATTTTTTTTAATGTATGATCCCTATTTAATTAGTTTTCTATATTAAAGAAAAGGAAATAATAAAGCATCTGGAAAGAAACGATTAATTTCTATTAAAGAACCAGCCAACAAGCCAAACCATATTGCAGCTACAACAGGGGCTGTGGAAAGGTATATCTTCACATGTTGCATCAAAAGTCCTCCTTACCTTTAGTATTCTACTTACGTGTCTCTTATTCTTGATCCTTCTCCTACTTTTTTATCTTACTTTTAAAGAACCGACTATTTCTAACTTCTAAATCAATTCTTCTAGTAGAAGAAACTGAATAAACTCGGAGTGCTAAATGTTGGTGGTACTAATACCGACAGTAGCCGTGGGAAAATAAGAAGAAAGAGGAGTAAGAATTGAACGGAGTGTTAGGATATAATTATCCGTCAAAAAAAAAATGAATTTTCATTTTATTAGTAGCCGGTATCTACAATTATTGGTTATAATATATTCAATAAAGAAAGATGGGATCGACGATACCGATCGCGAATCGAGATTAGTAGGGATGTAACGCAGCTCGGTAGCGTGTTTGTTTTGGGTACAAAATGTCGCAGGTTCAAATCCCGTCATCCCTATTTCTTCTTTTATCCAAGCATCAAGCTTTTGAGGTAGGATTTCTCATATTAACAAATTGACTTCTGTCTTCTCTTCTTTCATAGGAAAAGGAGATTCCAAATTTTTGCTTCCTCCTCGCAAAGTGGGAAAGGGGAGAGGGGGAAGCTGACTCATCTCCATTTTTGAATGTAAAAATCTATATGAAAGGGGAGGCGCCTTTAGTTCAGTTCGGTAGAACGCGGGTCTCCAAAACCCGATGTCGTAGGTTCGAATCCTACAGGGCGTGTCTACTACCGTTTACCCCAAGATTTTTTATTAGAAGTAATGTTTATCGAATACAAAATACCTAAAACGGAGGCAGACCCGAAGGCAGCAGATTTGCTGTCGACGAAGCATACCAAAAGATTTCCAAATGAATCTTTTGCTTCTTCACTCTTTATTCTGTTTAATAAACATCTCGTTTGAGATGCCACAACTATTTGATTCTATCGAATATCCAATTGGTCGCCGCGTCTATATTGTGGATATGCGGTTACAAATAATCCAGCTAAGGTTATTGGAATTAAACCCGACACAATTCCTGATAGTGATGCTTCAACCATTCTAGTTTGTAAATATCTAATTTAACTACTTACCGAAGTTGATTCTCGCGTCAGTCAACTGAATAATATTTGGTAAGTGCGACGAATTAGTAGGTGCTCTGTTGGGGACCCCCCCCTCTTGTCCTTCTCCCCTATATCTAGGTTCTCTATGATAATACTAAGTCACAGAATCTGAATCTTGTTCAATCCAACAAATAAAGCTAAAGTGAAAGCTAATACAGACGTCAAAAAGGCAAAGTAACTTAATAGAGTAATCATAAATTTGAATATCAAATTAGCTGGCAAATGGGTTAGTATACGAGATTTCCTCGAGTAGTTTATCACTCTGAAGTACTGAATCAAAGCTGTTTACCCAAATTTGCTAAATCAAGATTGACTGGTAACGTTTACCGAATCTATGGATTTAGTTTATTTGGTCCCATTTAATTAATTGATAAAGTAGGCAACCGCATAAAAAGTACCTCTAAATCGATTAATTAATCGATTTAGAATTGCTGGAAAAGTCTCCCCTCTCTTTTCTAACTATCCCCCATGTTTTCGGCATAACTAGCCTTTTGGTTGAAGGTTAATAGGCGTAGGCTTAATCGAAATTAGTAACTGTCGATACACGCCGAGAGACGCATGGCGGGCTATGAAGAAACGGAGCCATAGGGGAGATAATACCTCCTCCCTCGCCAACAATCCCCCGCATGGGTCCGAAACTGGTGAATATTTTTTTAACTATTTCAGTCTAGGGTAAGCGGCTACTACCGGAACTCCCACAAGTTTCAGAGACTTCACTTGTGAAGAGTGAGGAACCTTGCCGCATAAAAGGTAGGATAGCTATACTGAACCAGTATAATTTGGATATACCCTGGGTATAAAAGTGACATCCTAATTAGGTTCAAGTCCCGTTTGAAAAGGTTTATTGGTAGATTCCGCATCTTTTAATCCTTTTTCTTAATTGGGAAGCAATCCCTTTTAGTATTACAAGATAGATATAGATAAATACGGAGCTGAACATGTCTGGGAATACAGGAGAACGCCCTTTCGCTGACATAATTACTAGTATTCGATACTGGGTCATACACAGCATTACTATACCCTCCCCGTTTATTGCAGGCTGGCTGTTTGTCGGTACAGGTTTAGCTTACGATGTTTTTGGAAGTCCCCGTCCAAATGAATATTTTTCAGAGAGCCGACAAGAAGTTCCCCTAGTAACTGGCCGCTTCGATTCGCTGGAACAGGTCGACGCATTCACCAAATCCTTTTAGGAGGAACTAATACCAATGGCTTTAGATAAAACTTATCCAATTTTCACTGTTAGATGGTTAGCCGTGCACGGCTTAGCTGTACCTACAGTTTTTTTCCTGGGATCCATATCAGCTATGCAATTCATTCAGAGATAGTTTTTAGTGAGCTTCGAATCTATGACGCAACCGAACCCAAATAAGCAGAGTGTAGAGTTGAATCGTACAAGCCTTTATCGGGGATTATTATTGATTTTCGTACTTGCTGTTCTATTTTCTAATTACTTTTTTAATTAGAAGCTAGAAAGAATTGTCCGAAAGAGAATAAGGTCCTAATTATTTGTGACTGTTCATGTTTTGAGTCGGGACCAGATGATGAAGCCAAAGAGAGCAGGGGGTAAGGAGGTGGCGCAGATGACAAATACCACTGGAAGGATTCCCCTATGGTTGGTAGGTACTGTAGCCGGTACACTTGTGATAGGTTTGTTAGGCATATTTTTTTATGGAGCTTACTCAGGGTTGGGGTCGTCTCTTTGACAATGACTGCCGTCTGATCGAGAAAATTTTGCCAGATTCTACATTCGAATTAGTCATTTATATTCTCCCTTTATTGAACGGAGGGGGGGGCTAGTTCAAAATACTCGGATTAATCAACAGGTTTCCGAGGATGATTTCTAGTTTGACAAACTGAAAAGAAGATCTTTTTTAATTTTCATTTTTACCTAATGGTAATCTTTTTAATTAATCTTATCTGTATTTATGGCCTACCTTCCGCTATTGCATCTTCCGTACCCCAGCTTAGACTTAATGAAGTCAAACTAAGAGTGAGCGATAAACAATTAGACCGATTGCGTCAGACAAAACCAATATTGATGCAACCGATACTTCGCGTGTGATTATCAAACCCTCGACTAAAAGGGAAGGACGATTGGAACATTTTTTCCCCACACGCAACTATGAATCGGATTATCTATCCACGGAATGGATAAAAGAGGGAGGTAAACAATCAGAAATTCATTTCTGCCAGCTGCACTTTTTCAAATTGTTTTTTCTTAAGCACGAGGAAAATCTGTGCCAAGACAACTGACACAAAAAAAGCTATGAGACCTTGAATACGTGATGGGTCCTGGAGTACAATTTCGATTTCTTCCTGACCAAATCCTCCAACATTGGGATTATTGGTTAATGGCTGATCAGCCTTAACGAACTCGCCTTCTGACACAACGAGTTCGAGACCGGGAGGGACAGTATCAGTTGTTTCACGACTACCAGATGACTCTTCAATAGTGATTTCGTATCCGCCCCTTCCCTCTTTGCGTACAATCCTATTTATCTTTCCTGTTACTGAAGCGGTATAGACCGTATTATTGCTTTTGCTCCCATCTGGATAGATTTGCCCTCTACCCCTATTTCCTCCAACATAAATAGGATATTTCAGAAAATGAGCTTCCCTGTTAGTACCAGGGTCTGGCGATAGAATAGGAAACGTGATTTCGCTGTATAATTTGCCCGGAACTGGTCCTACGACGATTACATTTTCTTCACCGGGACGGTAACTTTGAAACGACAGTTTTCCCAACTTCTCCTTTATTTCGGCTGGAAGGCGATTAGGGGGAGCCAATTTAAATCCCTCTGGTAGAATTGGGGCAGCACCGACATTCAACCCCCCTCTTTTTCCGTTTGCAAGTACTTATTTTATCTACATATCGTAAGGAATCTTAACAACTGCTTCAAATACACTATCGGGAAGAACGGATTGCGGGGCCTCAATATCCACAGGTTTCTTGGCTAGATGGCAATTGGCGCATACGATACGCCCTGTAGCTTCTCGGGGGTTCTCATAATTTTGCTGCGCAAGAATCGGATATGCATTTGATACAGATAAACAATTTAATTCACCGAAACTTATTGATATCGCAAGTGCAAGTGACTGAATCCAACACGTTTTTATCCAGTTATTCGTAATTATTCTTTGCATAGATTGATTAGTAGTCTCAAATCATTGTACAAACGGATTACTTGTTGATACCGCTTGATAACAAATAATCTCTTCTTGTTCTAATTCTTTCCCCTCTTCTTCCATATTCGATCATTATTAGCAGATGCCAATCGAGGGAAGAGGTTGAAACTGACCCCAAAAATGAGCAGGTCTAGCCTACTCAATTTAGATTTGGAAAGTTGGTTATTACCCACTCATTGTATGATAAGTTGCTACAATCGAAGGGGATGTACGATTCAAGTGACGAAAAATCCAATATTTGAATACCGTATCTAAAATAACTGGAAAGGTTGAAACGAGGCGAGAAATTACATATTTATCGGGGATTAAGCCAAAATGTTCGAAAAGCGTGCCTATGACTATTTCCCAACCATGGGGCGAGTGGAACCCTACACATAAATCAGTTAATGAAAGAATGGAAAACGCTTTCATTGTATCATTCAAACTATAAAATAATTCCTGAATCCGGGAATTTGAAACTGCAAGTCTCTTTCGACCCGTTATAAAAAATGGAGCTAGGGTGGCAATACTAATTAAATCAGTTACTAGCTGGAGCAGTAGCTGGATGTTGAGTTCGTCATACACTGCTGCCAACTGAGTAGTCTCGTCATATGCATCTGCATCAAAATTTTGCAACTGCGTATTTGCCAAGCATTCAGTCGCGTTATCTAACCAGAGCAATGCTTCTGCTTCTCGTAGTTGCTTCAAAGCCCTTTGTTCTTGAAAAGTATTGATAAATACCTGAGTTTGAGTAATGTCCCACCAACCCCTAATCCAAGACTCTAAAAACCAGTTTCTGAAACTTATTGGAATCGTGAGGGGTAGAAGCAGGAAACACCCAACATATTCAAGGGAGACTAATGCTTGGTTTCTACTTAAATCAAAATCATTACGTACTAACACACCTGATTGATTTGTCAATTCCGCCCTGAACCTCGATAAAGTGCGAGTTACAGAACGAGGCACCAAACTAATTGACTCATAAGCCGACGGAAAATTTGCTAATTCGTAATTAAATGATTTTTCAGTCACTTTTTTGGTAGTTTGACACGGAAAAGAGTTTATGCACGAACGCGCCTTCTTCGCGTCCAACTCATTTAAAGTTGCTTCAATCCAAGCTAATTTCCTATTTCTCTTCTTTATACCACCCGACTTGTAGAAGCCGCGGAAAGAGTAATCAGTTTCTAATTTGTCTTCTGAGAAGTTAACCAATCTTCCTCGATTATTGATAGTTTCACCACGCATGCGGCACCTTTGGTGAAAGTTTAGAAATAGATTTTGGAGAAGCAAAATATCTGGAAGGTTCGGGAAGAGAAGATTCAAGCAATTTTTTGTAAAGGAGTTGCTTGCACAGTAGCATCTAAGTAGTAGCAATCGGAATAGTTTTGTTCCGAAAAAAGGTCTCAAGTCTTTTCGCATTCCCAACATAAATGTACTAAATCTGTGCTCTAAGAGACTGCAATATATTAAATATCTAAATCTCCTGGATGCTTCGTTCACGGGCATTGCTGCAGCTCGTGACAAATCGCCCGGTGTTGAGGGGGATGATTCTACCTGTACGAAAGGCGGGGAGTCGTCGATTAGGAGTTGTAGTTGCTTACTAGCCTCATAAGCTCTATTTGAGGAACGATGTGGAGTACTAAAAAACCATCGAATCATCTTCTGTTTCCAGCAATGTAATCGCATATATTAACTGTAACTATCTACTAATCAGGAGAGGGAAGCAAACGAAGTACGAGACTAATCAGCTTAATCTTTTGGGCTATTTTTTCCTGGGACCCCTCTCCCCCTGAAATATATTTCTCCCGCCGCTCCAATGACCTCACATCGATTTGTAAGTCATCCAGTTCTGAAACTCAATAACTTTTAAAAACCTTCAATCGATACACGCGGGAAACGAGCAAGTTCAGCAGCTTTTTCTTCTATATCTCCCGAAGTTAAATTCTCACCGATCCTAGTTAGTGGAAGATTTTGGCGACCCCTCAATTTCAAGTAAAGAATTCGACGCGGGTAAAAGCCTTCCTTACTTTCCAACCCGACCGCCTCGACATCTTTTAGTACAAATCGAATCCGAATGCGACGATTCTTTCCGGGAAAGCCCCACCGAAATATTGAGGAGAATCCTTCTCGCTTATCAAACAAGTTGTATCCACCGCCCACGTTCCAAAACGCAGTACACCACAAATACAGCCCCAGAAACAGGCCTGCGATCCCGTAGAAACACATTACAATACCCTGTGGAATGAAAAAAATGTGTTCAGATGGAAGTCCGGGGATGAGATCTTCGCCGACGTAGCTGGAAAATCCCACCAGTAAAAAACCTGTTGCACCGCAGACAAGGATACAGGCCCAACATGAATTCGCAACTGTCCGGGAGCCCTTTATAAAATCTACTTGGATCCATTTGGAGCGACAATTCGTTACTATTTCCTCACAGATTGCATAATAAATGGATTAGTCATTTTGTCATCAATTTTACTTTTCCTATTTCTTTTTCAGCTCATTACTTTTGCTTGTTTTTGATTTGTTTACTCCTAAAGGTGAAGTACCAAAATGGAATTCAAACATATGGTTATCTATGAGTAACGCATCTTGTTAACATTAACGCGTAATCAATCTATATCTCACTTCTCCATGAAATGAAAATGAGACATAGATTGATTAGGGCGACATTCTTGAGAGTATCGGGTGGTTAGACAAGAATAGCTGCAAAAAGAAGGGGGGGGGAATTTGTCGCGACTAATTATTAACTGAAATTAGACTTTGAATTCAATTGATATCACGAAGTCAACGAGCAGATTACTCCGTCTCCAAAAAATAAGAGAGAGATAGAATTAAAGGATTTCATCCCGTTCTATATATATAAATGAGATAGCCATTGTAACTGCTGGAAACACCAGACCAACTAGGGGTACAAAAATAGAGGGTAGATAAGATGCTACCATGATGAAATTACCTCAACCGTAATAAAGTAGGCAAGAAATCTAGTTATACAATCATATATCTCTGTATCGCTCCTCTTTCTACTATCTAATGATATTCCTTTTGTTCCATAAAAGAAAGGGGTTTCCACTAGAGTAATCTAACTTGGGTTTTTCCATTTCCCAGGTTTTTGGGGAAGGGAGCGAATACGCGAATACCAAAAGATCACAAATATGTTCTTTTTCATTACACAAAAAAACGAGAATAATGATCCGTCCCACATCTATTACTAACATGGGGGGGGGTAAGGTGCGGCGTGATTTTGAAAAACAAAAAGAAAAATAGAGAATAAAATCCGGGACAAATTCAATCTCTTTTATAAGGAGCTGATGTATGAAGTTCAGATATTTCGCCCAAGACACCTTTTGAGAGATTACGTGGAACGATTAAATCGAGTAGCCCATTATCAAATAAGGACTCAGCTGCTTGAAAGCCCTCAGGTATCTTTTGACGCGATGTTTGTTCAATTACCCTTTTACCAGCGAATGCTGTATACGCTTTGGACTCGGCAATAATTATATCCCCCAACATGCCAAAGCTCGCAGTGACACCCCCAGTGGTTGGATAGGTAAGAATCGATATATGAAGTAATCTTCTTTGAACTTGATGAATTTGCAAGACGGAAGAGATTTTAGCCATTTGCATCAAGCTCAACGTTCCTTCTTGCATACGCGCCCCCCCAGAGGCGCAAATTAAAACCAATGGCAAAGACTTGTCCGCGGCATATTCGATTAGGCGAGTAATCTTTTCACCCACAACGGAGCCCATACTTCCTCCCATGAAGTGGAAGTCCATAACACCAAGTGCAATAAGTGTTCCATTTAGATATCCTATACCTGTTTGAGCAGCGTCAGTTAAACCCGTCTTTTCTTGAGAAATTGCTAAACGATTTTGATAAGAATCCTCGTCGAAAAAATCTAAAACATCTCTTGTGGTCATGTCTTCATCCATGGGAATCCATGTGTTACGATCAACTAGAAGTTCGATCCTTTCCATACTATTCATTGGGAGATGATAACCGCATTCTTCACAAACACTTCTATTCTGTCTCAAAAATTTGACATAAAGCATGTTTCCGCAGTTATCGCGTCGAGTCCGTAATCCTCTATTCGTGTTAATACTTATCCGCTTTTCTCTTTCTTTTTCATTTGAAATAGAGCCTCTGGTAGCTTCTTCGGGGAAAGCTCCAATCAATCCACCAAATTTGCGCCTATCTTCAAACCAATTTGTTACAGACGTAAAAATCTCCTCATCTGTTGTTTCCTTTTAGCCCATGGAATCAATAAAATTCAAATAGATTTCTTAGCTTATTACGAACTTTTTTCTCCTAGGTTTCAGTAAATCGGGACCAAATCTAAGTTTGCTGATCCAACGAAGAATTGATAATTGACTAGTTATCTATCAAATCAACCGTATTGTAAGTCTTTGATTTGTATTATCCAACGAACGGGAGAAGCGAGAAAACGTGCTGTGAAACTAAACAAGGGAAAACTATATCTAATAAACATCTAATTTTGGATTACTCATTCCTATTGCATAATCTTTGCCTTCTTTTAATATGAGTTGGTGGGGATTCGAACCCCCTAATTCACATCTTGAGGCTATGTGTCTTCTAGTTTCCATCATTAATTAACCAACTTTAACATTCCTTATTATATAAGGAGTATGGGGGAGGTGAACTCCCTACCGATACTCCTGATATGTCTTACAACTATTGCGAAGCAGATACGGGTAGCAAGTAACTATGAAACTTCCAATCTATTTACAACGTATCAATTGTATCAAATTCAAATTTGATTGCTTTCCATATCTCGCATGCGGCAGCCAATTCCGGACTCCACTTAGTAGCTTCACGAATAATCTCATTACCTTCACGGGCCAGGTCGCGACCCTCATTACGAGCCTGTACGCAAGCTTCCAATGCGACTCGGTTGGCTACTGCCCCTGGCGCATTTCCCCAAGGATGTCCCAAGGTTCCTCCGCCGAACTGTAATACGGAATCGTCCCCAAAGATTTCGGTTAGAGCAGGCATATGCCAGACGTGGATACCCCCCGAAGCTACGGGTAATACACCCGGCATAGAGACCCAATCTTGGGTGAAATAGATACCGCGGCTACGATCTTTCTCAATGTAATCGTCGCGAAGTAAATCGACGAAACCAAGGGTAACTTCTCGTTCCCCTTCCAGTTTGCCTACTACAGTTCCAGCATGTATATGATCTCCGCCGGACATGCGTAACGCTTTGGCCAATACACGAAAATGCATACCGTGATTTCGTTGCCTATCGATCACAGCATGCATCGCGCGGTGAATATGAAGAAGTAGTCCATTATCTCTGCAATAAAAAGCTAAGCTGGTATTTGCAGTAAACCCGCCGGTTAGGTAATCATGCATGACAATTGGTACACCCAACTCCCTAGCAAAAACAGCTCTTTTCATCATCTCTTCACATGTACCTGCAGTAGCATTTAAGTAATGCCCTTTGATTTCTCCCGTTTCAGCCTGGGATTTGAAAAGAGCTTCTGCCACAAATAGGAAACGATCTCTCCAACGCATGAATGGCTGGGAATTCACATTTTCATCATCTTTTGTGAAATCAAGTCCACCGCGAAGGCATTCGTAGACGGCTCTACCATAATTTTTGGCAGACAGGCCCAATTTTGGCTTGATTGTACATCCCAATAGAGGACGTCCATATTTGTTCAATTTATCCCTTTCAACCTGAATACCATGAGGCGGTCCTATGAAAGTTTTAGAATAAGCGGGAGGAATTCGAAGGTCTTCCAGTCGTGGAGCGCGCAGAGCCTTAAATCCAAAGACATTACCGACTATGGAGGTGAATAAATTAGTGACGGAACCTTCTTCAAATAGATCCAAAGGATAAGCTACATACGCGATATACTGATTTTCTTCCCCAGCGACGGGTTCGATGTCGTAGCATCGGCCCTTGTAACGGTCAAGACTAGTCAACCCATCTGTCCATACAGTGGTCCACGTACCTGTGGAGGATTCTGCAGCTACCGCAGCTCCAGCTTCCTCAGCCGGTACTCCAGGTTGTGGGGTCATTCGAAATGCTGCTAAGATATCGGTATCTTTGGTTTTGTATTCGGGGGTGTAATAAGTCAATCGATAATCTTTGACACCAGCTTTGAATCCAACACCCGCTTTAGTCTCCGTTTGTGGTGACATTGGTTTGTTCCTCCCTATGACTAAATTAATAAATCTTGCAAATATGAGATCTGCTCGGCATAGGTAGAGTATTTCGACGTGAAACGCAAAGTGGATATAGTTCAACCCACGCATGATACTTATACCTGTCAAACCTCCATTTCGAGCATGGAACATTACTATTCTATATCGTGTCTCATGCAGGGTGCAACTAATCAATCTGTTTCCTTGTCAAAATTCTTAGAAAGCATCGTTTCGTCTCATTCCGATACATTGACTAGGGAATCTCTTGGCGGTTAGACTATTCAGTGGAATAGAAACTAGCTAATTGCCAATCCCTCCGTTTAGCAGTCAATCTTATTTGACAAATAGAAAAGAGAGAGATAAAGGAAGCAAAACGTGCACCCTAATTAATAGTGACTATCCAATGGATAAGTGCAGATTCCAGTTTCTCGATCGTATACGAAACAAGAGAAGGGGTCTGCTTCATCTGCGGTGCAGTCTCCCCTCCTCCCTCTCCCTCCATCTCATTTATCTATAGCTACATCTGCGAAACAGGTTGAAATACAGGGAAGTGAGTGGGAAGGAGGCGATTGAATTCTCCTATGCCGCGACCCGTTCAACGCTAAGATACAAAATATTTCTACCGATTCAGTAACCAAATAGAGATAATACACCGAGATAGTATAGTTATGAAAACCAGTTCCCTCTCTTTCGAAATTTCTGAATTGGTGGAAAAAAATGTGGGTTACATCACTCAGATCATTGGACCAGTGTTGGATGTGGCTTCCTCGCCAGGGGAGATGCCTAATATCTACAACTCACTAGTAATCAAGGGGCAAAATACAGCCGGTCAGCAAATTGATGTTACTTGTGAAGTACAACAATTATTAGGTAATAACGAAGTACGAGCCGTAGCTATGAGTGCTACAGACGGTTTGATGAGAGGTATGAGTGCTGTTGATACGGGAGCCCCCCTCAGCGTTCCCGTTGGTGAAACTACTCTCGGCCGAATATTTAACGTCCTTGGTGAACCCGTAGATAATTTGGGTCCCGTTCGAAGTAATGCAACATCTCCAATTCACAGGTCCGCCCCGGCATTTACCCAGTTAGATACCAAATTATCGATTTTTGAAACGGGTATAAAAGTTGTAGATCTTTTGGCTCCGTATCGTAGAGGCGGGAAAATTGGGTTATTTGGTGGAGCTGGAGTTGGAAAGACGGTCCCTATTACGGAATCAATCAATAATATTGCGAAAGCTCATGGAGGTGTATCTGTATCTGGCGGGGTAGGAGAACGCACACGTGAAGGTAATGACCTTTACATGGAAATGAAGGAATCAAAAGTTATTAATGAACAAAATATTTCTGAATCAAAAGTAGCTTCGGTTTATGGTCAGATGAATGAACCACCTGGAGCTCGTATGAGAGTCGGCTCAACCGCTCTAACAATGGCAGAATACTTCCGAGATGTTAACAAACAGGATGTACTCCTATTTATTGACAACATTTTCCGCTTCGTTCAGGCGGGATCAGAGGTCTCCGCGTTACTGGGCCGGATGCCTTCTGCCGTGGGTTATCAACCGACCCTAGGTACAGAAATGGGATCATTGCAGGAAAGAATTACTTCGACCAAGGAAGGATCAATAACTTCCATTCAAGCTGTTTACGTACCTGCGGATGATTTGACCGACCCGGCTCCCGCCACGACATTTGCACACTTAGACGCCACTACGGTACTTTCAAGGGGATTAGCTGCGAAAGGTATCTACCCAGCGGTAGACCCGCTGGATTCGACCTCGACTATGTTACAGCCTTGGATTGTAGGCGAGGAGCACTATGAGACGGCACAAGGGGTTAAGCAGACTCTGCAACGTTACAAAGAGCTTCAAGATATTATAGCTATTCCTGGACTAGACGAGTTATCTGAAGAGGATCGACTGACGGTAGCTAGGGCTCGAAAAATAGAACGTTTCTTATCACAACCTTTCTTTGTGGCGGAAGTTTTCACTGGATCTCCGGGTAAATACGTCAGTTTATCGGAAACCATTAAGGGATTTCAAATGATTCTTTCTGGGGAGTTGGATACTCTTCCCGAACAAGCTTCTTATCTAGTTGGCAACATCGATGAAGTTACCGCAAAAGCAGCGGCTCTACAAGTGGAGGGTCAATAAAATAGATGACACTGAATCTCCGCGTGATGGCCCCTAATCGAATAGTTTGGAATTCCGAGGTTTGGGAAATTGTTTCATCCACTAATAGCGGTCAAATTGGTGTATTACCCAATCATGCACCACTTCTTACAGCGTTGGATATGGGAGTTTCGAAGATACGTCATGATGGGCAGTGGTCTGCAATGGCATTAATGGGTGGCTTTGCTATGATAGACAATAATCAGATAACAATATTAGTTAATGAAGCGGAGATAGCTGCCGAAATTGATCCTGACGAAGCTCGAAAAACTTTTCAGACAGCTCAGGCTGACTCAGCTAAAGCAGAGGGTAAGAAAAGGGTAATAGAGGCCAACTTGGCATTTAAAAGAGCAAAGGCCAGATTAGAAGCTTCGATTGTAGCTTAGCGAGGTTTTTTTTCAGCCCGAAAGGGCTAGATGCTTCGACAATCTGAAAATAATACTGTCACGACATGCACAGAAACCCCTGCTTCGATGTATTTCATATGCAGTAAAACTTATTAGATACCAACAATTTAACCATCACGGTATCTAGTAAGCGCGGTATCTAGTAAGTGTTACCTACTATTGGATTCGAACCAATGACTCTCGCCGTATGAAAGCGATACTCTAACCGCTGAGTCAAGTAGGCTGTCAGTAATTGAATTGATAAACCTACGCGCCACCTTATCCAGGTGTGTGATTTACGTGGAACATATAGATATCCTTATTATATCCAAAGAAGTAGCTGAACACAACTGCATGTTTCATTACCGAAAATTAGATCCCATACATACATATATATATATGTGTATCTTCCATTTTCAAACAAGTCTGTTGACTTGACAAAAATTGATTGATACGGATAGAATCCTTTCCTATAGGATTAGATGTATCAAGGGCTACAGCTCAGCGGTAGAGCACCTCGTTTGCACATGCGCCGATGTCTTTTCCTTTTTTTGAGAAGATTTGTCGAAACCCAACGACTCACGCAAAACTAGAACTATGCATGATAATTTTTCGTCCAAATTGCAATAAGGAATACGAAAGAACAGTAGCATGACAGCTAAGTTGACTGAAAGAAGTCACCCCCTCAAAGGGGATATGGTGAATAAGTGGTTTATCCGATGCTACTATTGATGGGGACAGCGCAAGCACCTCAGAACAGATCTCTTCTTCGTCTTACGACCTTTCGAGTGTAGAAAGTGTCGTATACTCCTTCCCAGCGATGGGAAATATTTGATATTGTGCGGGGGGCTGTATCCCCAGAGGCGAACCTGCGTCAACATTATGTTAGTAACCTTCTCAAGATACTTCGGGATTGATTGCCTGATTTAGTTCATTTTCGATTACGAAGTTTCTTAAAGAAGCTTTTCGCGAGAAGTAGCTCAGGCATATGGAACCCCTCTTCCCTTTTTTATTAAAAAAAAACAAGGTTGGTGCATCAGCAACTGCTTGTTTTTCCAAATTAGATTGGGGAGCAGCTGGTAAGAGAGCCCTATGCCGTAAAAACGGCATGTTGGGTTCGCCAAGCAGTTCAGGAAGTCAGGAATCTTTTTTCTATATTCTGATCTGCATGACCGAGAATGTCTACGGTTCGAACCCGTGTAGTCCCAACTCAAAGAAGGAACAGTAGAAGATTGCTAGCACACAATATGCCTATTCAATCAATATCAATCTAAATTATCTACTTCAATGACTATTTCATGAAATCTAAATTAGTGAGCTTCGTATCTATTTCTAAAAAAGAAATAGTCAGCTCTTTGATTCAGTTAATCAATAACTGGGTCGAGGAAATATAAGCGCAAGCGATTTTTTAAAATTATGAATTACTCAATCTCTTCTTTCTTCTTCTTCTTACTAAGGAAGCGACATTGCCATTCTAGAAAATAGGAGGCTAACCCCTTCTATTTGTTTTTTTTTTCCAAAAGGGGTAACTTAACTACCAGTATAGCCAAACTAACTTTTCAATTTACTTCCCCGAATGAATTATATGTGCTAAACCCTTTCCAGTATGACAAGACGATGATTACTTCTATTTGCCTACCCTAGGTTAATCCCATTTTATCCATTTCCAAATTTATCAACTAGAGAAAATTAAGGCGAGAGGAATATGCAAATGTTTTCGCTCCACCAATATGACCCCTTCTGGATCTTCCTATCGGTATCTATATCTATCCCCTATTTAGCTTCCTCGATTTCCGGATTTGTTGCCCCCACTCGAAAAGAACCGGAAAAGTTAACAAATTACGAGTCGGGCATTGAACCGAAGGGAAGTACTTCGATCCAATTTCAAATATGTTACTATATGTTTGCTTTGGTTTTCACGGTCTCTGACGTCGAAACCTTATTTCTTTATCCCTGGGCTGTATCTTTTAGGGAATTGGGACTATTTGCTTTTATCGAAGTGGTAATCTTTATCTTTATACTAGTAGTTGGTTTGGTTCATGCATGGCGAAAAGGAGCATCGGAATGGTGTCAACTTCCGAACATTGGGTTGAAGGTGAGGTAGATGAGATTGAACCCCGCGGGGTCAAGATCCCCCTGAATTCGGTAGAGCCGTTGCTCCCTGAATGGGGTGTGTCAAATTCAATTTTTTTAGCTAATACCGGTGATTTTTCCAATTGGTCCAGACTTTCTAGTTTGTGGCCACTTCTATATGGCACCAGCTGCTGCTTCATCGAATTTGCCTCCCTAATTGGTTCACGATTTGATTTCGACCGGTACGGTCTAGTACCTAGATCCAGTCCTAGGCAGGCAGACCTAGTTGTCACGGCCGGTACTGTAACCATGAAAATGGCTCCGTCCCTAGTAAGACTCTACGAGCAGATGCCTGATCCGAAGTATGTAATTGCTATGGGAGCTTGCACCATTACGGGGGGTATGTTTGGCACAGATTCCTATAGTACCGTTCGCGGGGTAGACAAATCAATTCCCGTCGATATTTATTTGCCAGGTTGCCCACCCAAACCTGAAGCTATTATTGATGCTATAACAAAACTCCGTAAGAAAATTGCTAGAGGAAGCTTCCTAGATCGAATCTCCTGTCCCACTCGAAGGAAATACCTCAGTCTAAATCATCGATTTCGCTTTGTACCTAGCATCCATATAGGTGAATACAATCAAGAATTAACTAATTGTGACACAAAATTTTCGCTACATGATTTTCCAGAGAATCTTCAAAAATTTGGAGATGAATCTGAAACATAAATAGTGAAGGTATGGTAATAACTACATCTCATCCTACAAATGAATAAAATAAGAAAGAGGTGTCAGCCAATATGAATACTATCAATGAAGATCAGTTGAATATCGAGACGCGGGGTCGATTATCCGCCTGGTTGACTAGACATAAGTTTTTCCATCGACCTTTGGGTTATGATTATAGAGGTGTCGAGACTCCGCAAGTTAAATCGGAGGAGTGGTTGTCTGTAGCTGTCGCCCCATATGCTTATGGTTTTAATTACCTACGCTCTCAATGTGCCTATGACTCAGCACCGGGAGGATATCTAGTCAGTGTATACCATCTGACGCAGGTGCAAGATTATTCGGATCAACCGGAGGAGGTTTGTGTAAAAATCTTTGTGCCAAGAAAAGATCCTAGAATACCTTCGGTTTATTGGATTTGGAGGGGCTCCGATTTCCAAGAACGTGAATCCTATGATATGTTGGGAATAATTCATCAGGGCCATCCGCACCTTAGGCGGATACTAATGCCTGAAAGTTGGGTAGGGTGGCCTCTACGTAAAGATTACGTTGTACCCAATTTTTATGAGTTACAAGATGCCTATTAAATTGTATAAAGATTAGAAAGAATGAATTTGGCTACACGCGAAGACTTATTTTCCGATCCGCCCTTACCGTTTAATTTTATTGAAGTTTCTTACGGTTATTAAACAGAGCTGTCAAATGCAAATGATTAACTCAAATGTCGAAATTTTTTTTGATTATCTACTTTAAGATTGAAGGGTTTCCCATAGCACTAGGACTGGTTCAGCCTCTCCCCCAAGCCAAACTAGTTAGATGCCAAGAACCAGATTTGAACTGGTGACACGGGGATTTTCAGTCCCCTGCTCTACCGACTGAGCTACCTCGGCCGATTCATGTACGGAGAAAAAAGCTAGAAATCAGTTAAGTATGTCTTTTCACTCTAGTTTTTTCCCCAATTAAACTGCCGATCTTGCTTCTTCCTAGAGATGTGGCTAATACAACTAACTACCACACTTGCAGGAAATAGATTGGCAAAAAAGAGGGGGGGGCCATTCACGCATATTAAAAGCCTGAATGGCTCACTTGTAAAGTGTTTCCAATAAATCAGAAACATCAATGGGTTAACTAAATTGTCTCGCTGGGGATAGAGGGATTCGAACCCTCACGGTCCCGTGAAACCAACGGATTTTCGTTCTACTACAACTTGCGCTGCTTCTTCTAACTTTCTCAAAGTGCGTAGAATCGGACTCTATCTTCATTCACGAAAGTATTGTTTTTTTTTGTCACCGCTTCGCTTGTTAAATAGTTTTCATCGAAATGAAGTGGGATCCCGCAGCAGCTAAGATGAAAATATGTAGATTAGTGACAGTAGAAGGGGTCTACTTAGCAGTTTGTTATTGAGTGATAACATAAATTATCGTGATTCTGTGAATCAATGCTCCCTTCAAACCGAGAAATCTGCGTTCAAGTTCAAATGAAGGAAAAAAGCGAAACTTCCTATCTTTACTAGATCTCAGTCTTATACTTATAGATTTTAGTTCATGCGGTTAGCCAGACGAAACAGTTCTATATTCAACTCTTTTGATAACTAGTAATTAACAGATTGCCCGTTGGAATGGCCCCCGTCGAGTCTCTGTACCTATCTAACCTAGTCGCCCAAATTGTTTGGGTAATACAAGATTTGGCTCAGGATTGCCCGATAAATGGTCCCAGGTTCCCCTGAATCTGGGGGCTACCACTTGATACGTCTCCACATCCAGGCTCAATCTGGTTGAGTCCGCTGCGTCTACCATTCCGCCATATCCCCACCATTTCGGCCCCAACAAACTTATGAAAAAATATAGGTAACCACATAAATGTAGGTGTCTGAAAACTTAGGCTTTTGCCGCGCCTACACCTACTAATCCGCCTAGTTTAGGTTGCTGCCATTTCGTTTGCATATTGTTTGGTATGTGTTTAGTAAGCTTTTAACTAATAAATTGAAAAGATAGAAAGAAACAAATTCTTTCTCTTTCTTATCACGTTTCAGATCAAGAAATATGCGTAATTCAACTCGTCAGCGACGGATTCATTTTTTCGTAAAAATTGAGTTTCTATTATAGAAGTATATCTGAATGCACTAGTTGAAGCAATATATTCGTGGATAAGTTTGATATCTTCGCCAAAATTTTTATGTAAATGGATATGTTAAAACGTTTCTATCCGACATTATGAATCGTTGGTCGTCTCTGCTTACCCACCGCTATTTTCTCTTCAATTGTCTGTAACAAATTGAATGTTTATTAATTACTACTCATATGTTATGATTGCCACAGATACCAAATCTATCTGATTGGCTTCTATTTTATTCACCGACGCAGCAGTAACGGGTAATATTCCTGTGCCGATCCCATCAGTTTTTTATTTAACTATAAAACGTTTACAGAAAAGGAGTTTTCATGTCTCGCTACCGAGGACCTCGTTTGAAACTGATACGTCGTCTAAAAAATTTACCAGGATTTGTAGGGAAAAGTAAAATACCCAATTTGGGAGAATTTCGAGTCGCTACCGATCAATCAGCTTCGAGAAAAATTTCTCAATTTTGTGTGCGTCTGGAGGCCAAACAAAGATTACGTTTCAATTATGGATTAACAGAACGCTAACTACTAAAATATGTACGTGTCGCCAGAAAAGCTAGAGGTTCAACGGGCCAAGTACTACTACAACTACTTGAGATGCGTCTGGATAATGTTATTTTCCACCTAGGTCTCGCTTCCACGGTTCCTGCCGCCAGGCAGTTAGTTAATCACAGACATATCTTAGTGAACAGTTGTGTCGTAGATATACCAAGTTATCGCTGTAAGCCAAAAGATATTATTACTGTTCGAAATCGACCAACTTCGTATAATGCATTGAGAAATAAGTTTACTGGGGGGGACAAAACGCCGGATCACCTAGCTATTTATCTATCGGAAGACGACAAGCCAACAGGATTGGTGAATTGTATTGCCAGTCGAGAATCTGTCAATTTGAATATAAATGAATTGTTAGTTGTTGAGTATTACTCCCGCAAAGCCTAGTTATCATTCATTAAATTAATATTTTACCAAAAGAGAAATTGGAGGTCTCTACAAATAGAATTTATGCAAGAGACTTAGTATGGTCGAATTCAATAAGTAGATTACTTAGGAAGATGCAAAAATTTCCCGATCTAGCTTGTCCACTCTGTTTGGATCAGAATCTAAATCATAAGCTTTTCACTTAATATAGAAATATTCTTTTTGGGGGGCAAATTAATTTGGCATACTATTCGGTGTAAGTATCTGAATCACTCGTCCACGTCACTTCAACCAAATTCTCAATTAACCAAAGGATTACCAATTGTTTGTATTGAGATGGTCTCTTGGCTTCTTCAAAGTTGGCTTACTTGATTTGGAAGTCTGATTCCAGCCCGTCTCTTTGAAATCGGCAATTTAGCTAGATTTCGATAAAAATCAATAGAGATAACCTTGGGTAGATAAAAATAAGAAGAGGAAAGGGAGGGATTTGAACCCTCGGTAAATGAAACTCTACTTAGCATTTCCGGTGCTACGCCTTAAACCGCTCGGCCACCCTTCCTGCATTGAGGTTTACCAATTAAACTAATTGATATATTTTAAGTATTTCGGCGGCAAAATAACAAGTGACTTCTTAGTAATAGTTAAAAATAGTCTTTTGCTGAAATACAAATCGAAGAATAAAGAGATATTTAACAAGGCTTGGCCCCTTACTGCCTCCTCTTTTTTATATTGCTGCCTAGACATCTCCTTCTCTTTTTGCAATTTCAATTGATATATCAATAACAAGTAACGAGGGGTGCAAAAAAAAAACAAGGAGTCAAATTTGATTATGCCTAGATCTCAGAGAAATGACAACTTTATCGACAAAACTTTCACAGTTCTAGCGGATATTCTACTGCAAATCCTACCTACCACTAAGAGAGAAAGGGAAGCTTCTACGTATTATAGGGATGGCGCGATTCGATGAGGCAAGCAATCTATCAATATTCAATAATAATTGAAATAGTTGTATCTTCGTTCTAAGAGCCCACATTTTTTTGAGGTCTGTTTCGATTTTTGAACGAACCCTCTGATCGCGTATCCACGATTGATGCAGCCTCGGAAGCTACGGTTCCCATTTCTACGGATTTTGATATCAAACAAGCAAGAGGTTAAATCCATAATTTGATGTGTAACACATGGCTTCTTTATGAGTAAACACGAGCGGGGGGGGGGGGCTGGCACTACGTGGAGGAATCGGCAACACAAAATCTACGACAATAACAAATTTTGACTTTGACATATATTGCCAATTTTCGATAACTTCGAAGTTGCGGCAAGGACCAATAGTGATTGGGGTAACAAACACCCATCCCGTTTGTAACTCGGATACCCTTAAAATCATCGGAGATTGCTGAGGCGAATAACCCCTCGAAAAACAAAATGTTGGGAACGAATAAATTGCCGAGGTATTTATTGCTGCCGGTGTCGTCGCACTAAGATGGCGCAGCTGCCTCAAAAATAGAGATACTTTGTCAGAAGGATGGTTAGATACCAGTTTCATGAAACACTAACCCCTGCTCGAAAATTAGGCGTATAAATAATTATATAGTTTCAAATGCTACTTATTTTACGCAAATGAAGCGGGGGGAGCCGTATGAGTTGAGAACCTCACGTACGGTTTTGAAACGGGGTTTATTTGTATAAACAACCGTAACGGATGTCGGCCCAATCTGAAGGGGAATATGCAGAAGCTTTATGAAGTTATTACGAAGCCATGCGTTTAGAGGTTGACTCTTATGACCGAAGCTACATACTTTACAACATAGGCCTCACTCACACAAGTAATGGAAAACATGCAAGAGCTTTGGAATATTACTTTCAAGCACCGGAGCGAAATTCTTTTCTGCCACAAGCTTTTAATAATATGGCTGTGATCTGTCACCACGTGCGACTACCTACGCTTCAAGATTCTCCGGTTTACAAATACTTAACCAACGAAACGGGCTTCCCGCAAGCATACTTCCAAACGGGAGCTGCCTTGAGCTGCGGGATTCAGCCTCTTTCGAAGCAATCTGGATTTGAAAGGGGTAGGTAGCCTAACTGTCTCATGGATAACTGACTGAATCGGAGAATGAAGCATCGCAAAGATTCATCATTGAAATTTTGGGTTGATGCAATGAGATTGGTCCATCAAAGAAGTTATACAACTTGTCTCTGTAGTAGAGACAATTGGGAGAGAAATAATTGACGGACCGCGGTGTAGTATCAAATCCTAAAAGAAAGAGTCCTCCAATCTGAAAAAAGAAAAAGAGAGAAGAGAGATCTACATCGAGTTAGGTAGTTAGTGCCGAAGGATCTTTTTAATTATTTCCTTCTGTTTTTTTTTTACTGGGAGTACGGAAAAGATTTTACTCAAGACGAATGAAATTATAAACCGGACTATTCTTAAGTTCCTACAAAGTTCAGAACTAATCCTCCGACTTGGTTAGGAGACGAGAAGCTAGTAACGGAGTTGTCTGAGCCGTATGAGGTGGGAAACCTCCAAGTTCGGTTCTAAAGGAGGGGATTGGAAAATAATCACCCATTCTGAGCGAGGGGAACAGGCCATTAACCAAGGAAATTTGGAGATTTCGGAGGCTTGGTTCGATCAAGCTGCTGAATATTGGAAACAGGCAATAGCACTTGCCCCCGGTAATTACATTGAAGCACAGAATCGGTTAAAAATTACGGGACGCTTCTCTTCGTTTAGTTAATTAGTAGGGGGGGGGGGGACGGCGTGAGACAGAAAGGTTAATAAATAGAGTTAATAGATAGAAATTATTACTTACTCGACACAAACCTTGCGGCCTCTCTCCCTACTAAACGTACGATCGACCTTATCAAGTCCATTAGGCACTATTAGACCGTGTAATAATGCCATAAAAAGCCTGCCCTGCATAACTTCTTGATAGCAGCTGCTCGAGTTTCAAACTCAGGAGAAAAGGGAATAGATTACTACATGTTGGTAAAAACTCTAATTCTTGGAAGTTTAGTATCTACCGTTGGTAGGTTGTTGCTATCCCTTGCCCGAAGAGAGGAGAGTCCCGATGACTATTCGTTCGCCAGAACCAGAAGTCAAGATTTTGGTGGAAAAAGATCCCGTAAAAACCTCTTTTGAGAGATGGGCCCAACCCGGACATTTCTCGAGGAGTTTGGCTAAGGGCCCCAATACCACCACATGGATTTGGAACCTACATGCCGATGCCCACGATTTTGACAGCCATACCAATGATTTGGAGGATATATCCCGCAAAATATTTGGTGCCCATTTTGGTCAGTTAGCTATTATTCTCATTTGGTTGAGTGGCATGTACTTTCACGGGGCCCGTTTCTCCAATTATGAAGCGTGGCTTAATGATCCTACTCATGTGAAACCTAGTGCCCAAGTTGTTTGGCCAATAGTGGGTCAAGAGATCCTCAATGGAGATGTAGGCGGAGGTTTTCAGGGTGTACAGATAACATCTGGATTTTTCCAACTTTGGCGAGCTTCCGGAATAACTAGTGAGTTACAGCTCTACTGCACAGCTGTGGGTGCTTCAATCCTCGCCGGATTAATGTTTTTCGCCGGTTGGTTTCACTACCACAAAGCTGCCCCGAAACTAGCTTGGTTCCAGAACGTCGAATCGATGCTAAATCACCATCTGGCAGGTCTATTGGGGTTGGGATCTCTAGCTTGGGCGGGACATCAGATACATGTTTCACTACCAATTAATCAACTCCTAGATGCGGGGGTTGATCCCAAAGAAATACCCCTTCCTCATGAACTGATTCTTAATCGTGATCTTATGGCTCAAGCGTATCCAAGTTTTGCGAAAGGGCTGATCCCGTTTTTTACCCTCGACTGGTCAGAATACTCAGATTTCTTGACTTTCCGTGGAGGTTTGAACCCAGTAACGGGAGGTTTGTGGCTGACTGATGCTGCGCATCACCACTTAGCTATTGCCGTTCTCTTTTTGGTAGCTGGTCACATGTATAGAACCAACTGGGGTATCGGACATAGTACGAAAGAGATTTTGGAAGCTCATAAAGGTCCCTTCACGGGTGAAGGCCACAAAGGTCTCTACGAAATTCTAACAAGTTCGTGGCATGCTCAATTAGCAATCAATCTTGCCATGCTAGGTTCTTTAACCATTATTGTGTCCCATCATATGTATGCGATGCCCCCGTATCCTTACTTGGCTACCGATTATGCGACACAACTTTCCTTGTTTACACATCATATGTGGATAGGAGGATTTCTAGTAGTTGGCGCAGCTGCACACGCAGCTATTTTTATGGTAAGAGATTACGATTCAACTACCCAATATAACAATCTGTTAGATCGCGTTATTCGACATCGTGATGCAATAGTTTCACATCTCAACTGGGTCTGCATCTTCCTAGGTTTTCACAGCTTCGGTCTATACATCCATAATGATACCATGAGCGCCTTGGGGCGCCCTCAAGATATGTTTTCAGATACCGCCATTCAATTACAACCGATATTTGCTCAGTGGGTGCAAAATACTCATGCCTTGGCTCCCGGATCAACCGCGCCTAATGCCGCAGCGAGTACTAGTTTAAGCTGGGGTGGCGGCGACTTCATTACTGTAGCCGGCAAAGTTGCCATGGCCCCAATTCCATTAGGTACCGCAGATTTTCTGGTACACCATATCCATGCATTTACCATCCACGTTACTGCTTTAATTTTATTAAAAGGTGTTTTATTTGCACGCAGCTCCCGACTAATACCCGATAAAGCAAATCTTGGTTTTCGTTTTCCCTGCGACGGTCCTGGCAGAGGAGGCACCTGTCAAGTATCGGCTTGGGATCACGTTTTCCTAGGGTTATTCTGGATGTACAACTCAATCTCAGTAGTTATATTTCACTTTAGTTGGAAGATGCAATCCGATGTTTGGGGCAGTATAAGCGAACAGGGGGTGGTAAACCACATTACTGGAGGAAACTTTGCGCAAAGTTCAACAACGATTAATGGATGGTTACGGGATTTTTTGTGGGCACAGGCTTCCCAAGTCATTCAATCATATGGTTCTTCGTTATCCGCATATGGTCTTATATTCTTGGGGGCTCACTTTGTTTGGGCTTTCAGTTTGATGTTTTTATTTAGTGGTCGCGGATACCGGCAAGAACTTATTGAATCCATTGTTTGGGCTCATAATAAGTTAAAGGTTGCCCCCGTCACCCAACCTAGGGCCCTGAGTATTATCCAGGGACGTGCCGTGGGAGTAACTCACTACCTTCTGGGTGGAATCGCCACGACGTGGGCGTTCTTCCTGGCGAGAATCATTGCAGTGGGATAATGGCTAGGAGGATTTGAGAAACATTACGGCATCAAGATTTCCACAGTTCAGCCGGGGTCTATCCCAAGACCCGACTACTCGTCGTATCTGGTTTGGTATAGCCACTGCCCACGACTTCGAGAGTCATGACGATACTACCGAGGAGCGTCTATACCAAAAAATATTTGCATCTCATTCTGGTCAATTAGCTATCATATTTCTCTGGACCTCTGGAAACTTGTTCCATGTGGCTTGGCAGGGCAATTTTGAAGCGTGGGTGCGGGACCCGCTACATGTGAGACCCATTGCTCATGCCATTTGGGATCCTCATTTTGGTCAACCAGCTGTCGAAGCCTACACTCGAGGGGGCGCTGCGGGTCCAGTCAATATTGCTTACTCGGGTGTTTACCAATGGTGGTACACCATCGGTCTACGCAATAACCAAGATCTCTATACCGGAGCTATTTTTCTACTAGCTACTTCTGCTTCATTCCTATTAGCCAGCTGGTTACATTTGCAACCTAAATGGAAACCAAGCATTTCTTGGTTCAAAAACGCTGAATCCCGGCTCAATCACCATCTTTCAGGGCTTTTCGGGGTGAGTTCTCTGGCTTGGGCAGGACATTTAGTTCACGTAGCTATCCCCGAAGCAAGGGGTGGACATGTCAGATGGGGTAATTTATTGACTGCCGCTCCGCACCCTCAAGGATTGGGACCTTTTTTCTCGGGTCAGTGGAGTGTCTATGCGCAAAATCCCGATTCTGGTAATCATTTGTTTGATAGCACTCAAGGGGCGGGAACAGCCATTTCAACCTTTTTGGGCGGATTTCACCCACAAACTCAAAGTTTGTGGCTAACGGATATTGCTCATCACCACTTAGCTATCGCCGTTGTGTTTATAATTGCCGGCCACACGTACAGGACTAACTCTGGTATTGGGCATAGTATGAAAGAGATTCTCGAGGCCCATATCCCCCCAGGAGGTAAGTTGGGCCGTGGACACAAAGGGCTTTATGATGCAGTCAACAATTCTCTCCATTTTCAATTGGGGCTTGCTTCAGCTGCTTTGGGGGTTGTCACTTCTTTAGTCGCGCAACACATGTATTCTTTACCCGCTTATGCTTTTATAGCACAGGATTATACAACTCAAGCCGCACTATACACCCATCATCAATATATCGCCGGTTTTATCATGGCAGGAGCCTTCGCACACGGAGCTATATTCTTTATTCGAGATTATGATCCGGAACAAAATAAGGATAACGTTTTAGCAAGAATGTTAGAACATAAAGAAGCCATAATAGCTCACTTAAGTTGGGCAAGTTTATTCTTGGGGTTCCACACGTTAGGGCTCTATGTTCACAACGACGTAATGCTAGCTTTCGGGACTCCGGAGAAACAGATTCTTATTGAACCTATATTTGCTCAATGGATTCAATCTGCTCATGGTAAAACTTTATATGGTTTTGATGTGCTTCTATCCTCGGCAGGTAGTCCGGCAAGTAATGCTGGTCGAGGCCTATGGTTACCGGGTTGGTTAGATGCTATTAACAGTAGTAGCAACTCACTATTTCTAACGATTGGACCCGGGGATTTCTTGGTCCACCATGCCATCGCTTTGGGCCTACATACGACTACACTGATTTTAGTCAAAGGCGCTTTAGATGCGCGCGGTTCCAAGTTGATGCCAGATAAAAAAGAATTTGGTTACAGTTTTCCCTGCGACGGTCCCGGGCGAGGCGGTACCTGCGATATCTCAGCTTGGGATGCGTTTTATTTAGCCGTTTTCTGGATGTTAAACACCATTGGATGGGTTACCTTCTATTGGCACTGGAAACACATCACCTTATGGCAAGGGAATGCTGCTCAATTCAACGAATCTTCTACGTATTTAATGGGGTGGTTGAGGGATTACCTATGGCTGAACTCTTCACAACTTATTAACGGTTATAACCCCTTTGGTATGAACAGCTTATCTGTATGGGCATGGATGTTCTTGTTTGGACATCTCGTGTGGGCTACTGGATTTATGTTCCCAATCTCTTGGCGAGGTTATTGGCAAGAACTTATTGAAACTCTAGCTTGGGCTCACGAGCGAACACCCCTAGCAAATGTGATACGTTGGAAAGATAAGCCAGTCGCTCTCTCCATCGTTCAAGCAAGGCTGGTGGGACTAGCCCACTTTTCCGTGGGTTATATTTTTACCTATGCAGCTTTTCTAATAGCATCTACATCAGGTAAATTTGGCTAATTTATCATTGTAGACTATCAAATTGTTTATTTCTGCGTCAAGTTTGTCCTCCCATTCTTTTTTACACCCGATCTAATTTCAAAACCAGAAATCTATTTACCCATAATTAGAAATAGATAGAATCAAATTCTATTTCTAATTATGGGTAAATAGATTTCTGGTTGCGAATCCAACCTGTTTTAGAGTAATAATCCAATTCTGCTTACTGATTTATCAATTATGGCAAAAAAGAGTCTTATTGAAAAAGAAAAAAGAAAGGAAGAATTAGTGAAAAAATATCATATCATTCGCCAATCTTTGAAGAGACAGATTAAAAGTAGCTCGTCAATTGAGGGGAAACTAGTTATTTACAAAAGATTGCAATCTTTACCGCGAAGCAGTGCACCTGTTCGTCTCCGCAACCGGTGTTCCCTAACCGGACGACCCCGATCTAATTACCGACACTTCGGCTTATCTAGACACGTAATTCGTGAAATGGCACACACTTGCCTGCTGCCTGGATTATTGAAATCAAGTTGGTAATGGAAAATTCTCCTTCATTTTTTTTTTATGATGTCTAATTCACAGAATTAGATAGTCTTTTTCACTTCCATCCAATGTAATTATTCAATAGACGTATAATAATTATGTTGGGGGCATCAACTAAGCGGGGTAGAGCAGCTTGGTAGCTCGCAAGGCTCATAACCTTGAGGTCACAGGTTCAAATCCTGTCCCCGCGAAGTAAACTAACAATTGTTTATCTATTTTAATAATGCGATGCTTGATGTTCTTCGCGAGCTTAGACAAATCAGCTTTTCGCGTTTCATTGGCAGAGCTGGTATTAATTTTACCAGATCGGATATCGGGGAAGTACAATTATTTCAATTAATTAACAGATTGGGATTATTTGACATCACGCGTCAAATTAGGAATTACCTAATTGGTATTACTTATCTTTCTTATTCTTTCTCTCCTCTTTTTCTGAACTTTGTCGCTTGGTCGGGCAGAAACCTATCTATCTATCTATAAATAGATCTGTAAATTTATATTTAGGTAGAAGTGTAAGATTTATAAGTTGGGAACATAGTTCCATCTTGTTTCAGACTAAAACTGGTTCTTCCTATTTCACCAAGTTCGACTTTTCCAAAAAGGAAAAATATGGGGCAAAAACTGACAGTGTGCCTGGTGGAGCTCAATCAGATAGTAGTTGTGATTTGAGGCCCCCTTAACTCAGGGGTAGAGTGACGCCATGGTAAGGCGTAAGTCGTCGGTTCAAATCCGACAAGGGGCTAATCAAGAAACCTTGAGAAATCCAAGGATCGAACTGTTTCAGCTTCACGGAAACACTCGGGTTCACACGCCTTCCTGATGCAAGAAATAAGAAGGTCTATTTCCCAGCATTTTTAACAAATAAAAAATTACCTAATTATTGAAAATAAAATTCGGTCAATTTCAATTTTTTAGTTAAGCCGGTTCTCTTTCAGTCACGATATCCTACCTAAGTAGTTTCGTTACACTGGGTGATGTGCCACCCATTACAATTAGAAGAAGAAACAATTAAAAAGAAGGGAGGGGGGGGGGGGAAGAAAATAAAGTGGATATAATTTCTAATATCAGAACCTTTTTTGTTATCCCTATCTCGGGAATTGAATATGAATTCCCAACATCAGTATCAATATATATGTAGATAGATATATATGTGGAACTATGTATTTATATAAATTTGAATCTGAAAAAAGAAAGAAGGAAAATTACGTTGCAAATTTATTATTTACTTATGTAAATAATTTCCCGTAATTAGTAAAAGTTATTCGAGTATATAGCACTCTTATTTGTTATATATTCCTCTAAATACCTAGAAACAATTTTTCCGTTGGGGTTTGATATTAGCAGTAACGGCGAATCCTCTTGTTCGATTTGAATAGTTCTAACATATACCCTGCTCGGGATTAAACTGCGGTATGCTGCTTATCCACTACTGCTACTTGGGGCTAAACCGAACAGAAAGGCTTCCAATTTTTACTGGGAATTGGTAAAATAGATACCGAATTAATTTTTGAAAAGGGGATGGATACTGCACCCACATATATCCATATATTCTATATATGAACGCAAGATCCTCACGCCACTCCAGTATTTCTTTCCCTAGACGTTTTTGAAAACAACCCCGTTTCCTTTTTGTGCTAGGTCGGATTCTCAAGGTACTTTTAATGCGACTGAATCAAAGTCAAAATCTCGGAAGAAAAGAAAGGTCTACCCACTGCTCAAAAAAATACGCAACAAACAGGATCAGCTTAGGATTAAGTAAGTAAGAGGAAAGAGATGCCCATAAACTAAATTTTTATGAGAAAGGAAAAGAAGCATAGAATAGAAGGAATGGCTGGACAAAAAAACAAAACATAAAAAAGAAGAGAAGGGGGAAAGCTAGAGACGAGAAGAGATATTGAAGGGAGTGAAAAAATCCAACCTCCCGACTGAGATTAGAAGAGCTACCAGTCTCATTTTCGCGTAATAACTCCTAGGAGTCCTCCGCCTTCGTAAATGATTTCCCGGGAAGAGCAGCGTTTCGGCGGGCCAGTTTTATCTCCCCGCAAAGGGGCGGAACTACACCATGTCGCGGTTTGAAAAATAAAAAGGAAGGGGGAACCCAAAAATTGTTTGAGGAGCTAAATGAGGGAATGAATATGACCATTGCCATCGGAAAATCTTCCAAAGAGCCGAAAGATTTATTTGATAGTATGGACGACTGGCTAAGAAGAGACCGTTTCGTCTTCGTGGGTTGGTCTGGCCTACTACTTTTCCCTACCGCCTACTTCGCTTTGGGCGGCTGGTTCACAGGTACAACCTTTGTCACCTCATGGTATACCCACGGATTAGCTAGCTCTTACTTGGAGGGATGCAACTTTTTGACTGCTGCGGTCTCCACTCCGGCTAACAGTTTGGCCCACTCTTTACTCCTTTTGTGGGGCCCTGAAGCACAGGGAGATTTTACTCGCTGGTGCCAATTAGGGGGTTTATGGACCTTTGTTGCTCTCCACGGCTCCTTTGCTCTAATAGGTTTTATGTTACGCCAATTTGAACTTGCGAGGTCTGTGCGACTACGCCCCTACAACGCAATAGCTTTCTCCGGTCCAATTGCGGTTTTTGTCTCCGTATTTTTGATTTACCCTCTGGGCCAATCCGGTTGGTTCTTCGCACCCAGTTTTGGCGTAGCCGCCATTTTCCGATTCATTCTATTTTTTCAAGGTTTTCATAATTGGACTCTGAACCCATTTCATATGATGGGGGTTGCAGGAGTCCTTGGCGCGGCCCTATTATGTGCCATCCACGGCGCTACAGTTGAAAATACTTTATTCGAAGACGGTGACGGCGCAAACACATTCCGCGCGTTCAATCCAACTCAGTCTGAGGAAACTTATTCAATGGTAACCGCAAATCGTTTTTGGTCCCAAATATTTGGTGTTGCTTTCTCCAACAAACGCTGGTTACACTTCTTCATGTTATTTGTGCCAGTGACGGGTTTATGGATGAGTGCTGTTGGAGTAGTTGGTCTCGCCTTGAATTTACGCGCGTACGATTTTGTCTCCCAAGAAATTCGTGCAGCAGAAGATCCCGAGTTTGAGACTTTTTACACGAAAAATATCTTACTAAACGAGGGTATCCGTGCCTGGATGGCAGCTCAGGATCAGCCCCACGAAAACCTTGTATTTCCCGAGGAGGTTTTACCCCGTGGAAACGCTCTTTAATGGAACCCTCTCGCTCGGTGGCCGCGATCAGGAAACCACAGGTTTTGCCTGGTGGGCTGGCAACGCCCGACTAATAAATCTGTCTGGTAAATTGCTTGGTGCCCACGTAGCTCATGCCGGCCTGATTGTCTTCTGGGCTGGATCTATGAATTTGTTTGAAGTGGCTCACTTTGTATCAGAGAAGCCTATGTATGAGCAGGGATTAATCCTACTTCCCCACTTGGCTACTCTGGGTTGGGGAGTGGGTCCTGGCGGGGAAGTAGTCGATACCTTTCCCTACTTCGTTTCCGGAGTACTCCATCTGATTTCCTCCGCAGTTTTGGGATTTGGGGGTATATATCACGCTTTAATTGGGCCCGAAACGTTAGAGGAATCCTTTCCTTTCTTTGGTTATACTTGGAAGGATAAGAATAAGATGACCACAATTCTCGGTATTCATTTGATACTACTAGGTCTTGGGGCTTTTCTCTTAGTTTTTAAAGCACTCTATTTTGGAGGGTTGTACGACACATGGGCACCCGGGGGTGGAGATGTGAGAGAGATTGCAAATCTCACCCTAAGCCCTAATATTATCTTTGGTTACCTACTGAAATCTCCTTTCGGGGGAGAAGGATGGATTGCAAGTGTGGATAATCTGGAAGATATCATCGGGGGACATGTTTGGTTGGGATCCATCTGCCTCTTTGGTGGAATTTGGCACATATTAACAAAACCGTCTGCCTGGGCTCGTCGTGCTTTGGTATGGTCCGGGGAAGCTTACCTATCCTATAGCTTGGGAGCCCTTGCCATCTTTGGATTTACTGCTTGCTGTTTCGTTTGGTTTAACAACACAGCATATCCTAGTGAATTTTATGGTCCTACCGGTCCGGAAGCTTCTCAAGCACAAGCTTTTACTTTTCTTGTCAGGGACCAACGTCTCGGTGCTAACATAGGTTCCGCCCAAGGCCCCACTGGGTTAGGTAAATACCTGATGCGTTCCCCTACGGGAGAAATTATTTTCGGAGGGGAAACCATGCGCTTCTGGGACCTTCGCGCTCCTTGGTTAGAGCCTTTAAGGGGCCCCAACGGTTTAGATCTTAGTAAGTTGAAGAGGGATATACAACCCTGGCAGGAGCGACGATCCGCGGAGTATATGACTCATGCTCCCCTGGGCTCCCTAAACTCCGTAGGTGGAGTAGCTACCGAGATTAACGCCGTAAACTATGTATCTCCTCGGAGTTGGTTAGCAACCTCTCACTTCGTCCTGGGATTCTTCTTCTTCGTGGGTCATTTATGGCACGCGGGTAGGGCTCGCGCAGCCGCAGCCGGGTTTGAAAAAGGGATTGACCGCGATACCGAACCCGTTCTTTCCATGACACCTCTTAATTAAGACTTGGAAATCTATGTTGAGATGATGGAGACATAATAGAAATCCTCGTTTCGCTTCTTTTTTTGCTTGTTAGCAAGTAGGTATATATATATATCTTTAGTTCAGTGCCGGACTCATTACATTATTCAGGTAGTAAAACTCTATCTATCTATTATTTGAATAGATAGATAGAGTTTTACTACCTGAATAGTGTAATCTGTAATATCAACTTATTCTAGGTTTGGGAATATAAAAAGAGATATTTCGCGGCACTAGTAATAACTAATTACTATTGTCCCTTCTGTCCAATTTTTATTTTGCTACAAAAAGTAGGAGAGAGAGGGATTCGAACCCTCGATGGCATTTTATTACCATGCCAGTTTTCAAGACTGGAGCCTTAAACCGCTCGACCATCTCTCCTGGTTATACCTATCCGATATTCAGAAGTAGAAATCACGTCTCTTAGGTACTTGTGATAATCGATTGAAGGATATTCAACATTTATATATTTTACCTACAAATAAGATATTGATAGATATTGCTTCTCTTGACTGAACCTTCTCCATACCGTGAAAGATGCGGAGTGGAAACAATTCTGACCATAAAACTACTACGTATAATCATCCTCAATGTCGGAATCTAAACCAATTATTAATCAACAAAAACCTCATGAATTTTGAGGTAGTTAGTGGCAAAAAGAGAAGGGTCTCCACCCACGCCCCGTCAACAAAGTAATTCGTAGCGAACCGAGATAGAGTTCCATTGGATGAGGATTGGATGGTACGAACAGCCTATATCTTACTAGGGAAATAATTAGAAATATGACTATCGCATTCCAATTGGCTTTATTCGGATTAATTGCCATTTCATTTTTACTAGTTGTAGGGGTGCCCGTTGCATTTGCATCCCCCGATGGCTGGTCCAACAATAAAAATGTAGTTTTTTCAGGGGCGTCATTATGGATTGGATCAGTTTCTTTGGTAGGTATACCCAATTCGTTTATTTCTTAATAAAGATTCTGTATTGTTTTGGTTCCTCCTCTCGTAATTTGCCGTTACGGGTGGAGTTGCCAAATAGAAAAGATTTTTACTGATGCAAATCCCTAGGAAGTAGCTACACGTAGCCGTAGTATAGTCAATTTCCAATTAGTAGTTAGTAGAATAGATCTACTCCCTCCCCCCCTACACCACAGATTGTAATTTTCCAACCTAAATCTAGAATAGATATGTACGCAAATTTTGAATTGGTAAAACATCTTAACATGATTAAGATGATATAACAGATTATGCGGATATAGTTGAATGGTAAAATATCTCCTTGCCAAGGAGATGACGCGGGTTCGATTCCCGCTATCCGCCTATCTCATATAAAACAAATAGGTTCTGTTATATATGGAAATATGCCTAAAAAGGAGAATTACGAACTCTAATGAACTGTTCATGATGGACAGTTGAAAAAGAAGGAAAAAGCTTCAAATGTTAATTGAAAGATTAACGGTTGATTGCAGGCGAAGACCTATCTAATTTTTATTATTTAAATATTCCGTCTTTATTTTGGATCCAATGAGGTTTCGAAGCAAAACAAGTTTGTCAAAATAGCCATTTTGTCATCAAAAATATGTCAATCAATTGTCTACCGTAAGTAAACTACCTGGGGTAGGGGGGGGGGGGGCAGCTCCTTACTTGCTACTTTTTCTGGCAGGTAATATACTTAGTACTAGTACAAGTGCTAGGCATTGATAACATATTCATGTTATTAAGTTACATGCTAATGCTACCCGACAATTCGCAAATTGGATGTTGTTTATGCCTGGAAAGGCACTGTTGGCTGATAGCCATCAAAGGGCGATATAGTCAAGCGGTAAGACGGAGGACTGCAAATCCTTAATGCCCCAGTTCGAATCTGGGTGTCGCCTAACAAGAGAGTTTTCTCGTATATGACGAAAAGGAACGAAATCTATTTAATTTACTTGGATTTATTCATTTAGGGAGTTTCTTTTTATAAGGGATTGTTTATTGCGCCGAAATCGGATACAGGTTGAGGTGCTCTATAGCCTGTTATAGCCTATCACATTTCATGTGTCTCGATGTGTCACGCATAAACAATCCCATCTTATTATATCACTAATTGGTAATCGGAGGGTCTAAATCACCAAAATATTTTAAGAGGGAACTACTAACCGGTACCATTAAAAAAAGAAAAGGAGTTTACACACGCAGCATCTCTTGTTATTGAAGTATATCATCAAATAGGTGTCTGCTCCTCGCTAGACAACAAGTTTCAAGCTTTTTCAAGCTTTGTTTCGTATTTGGACTTATAAATAATTAGTAATTAATAGGAATCGAGAGAGTAAATAGATAGGAATTACAACTACGGACTTAGTTACTATAGCTTGGGCTGCCCTGACGGTGATTTCCACATTTTCTCTTTCACTTGTAGTTTGGGGACGAAGCGGTTTGTAATAGGAGGTTAACCAGTCCGTCAGTAGCCTGATTCGGGGGATACATGCAGTTGTGGTGAGACCATGGATTCATGTTTTCCCCACTTTAATTTTTCTATTTGAGTGGAAGGGGTGGTGCAGCCGGGGGCTACTTCCTCTGCCCCCCCCCCCGTTCATACTGGAATCGTTGCTACTAACGAATGCTAAAAAACTGTCTAACATCGGATCGGAGATGAAATTACCAAAATGTTTGGAAGAAACTGATATCTTTCCCTTTTACCCATCTTTTTTCATTCGACACACTGCAGTTTAATAAATACACCGTGGGCAAAAATATACAACTATTTTCAAATCTAGATTTGAAAATAGTTGTACGTCTAAAGAACCTTCTTGGGGAAAAGGAAGCAATTATCTGGGGGAGCTCCAGCTAAACCAAATTCCCTCTTTTTTATTTTTCCATTTCGAAACAAAGATTGAAATAACAAAATGAATAAATTTAGTACCTTAATAGACGGATTCTTCTTCCTTACTATGGGCGAGAACCTACCCCGTTCATTGTTAGGTCACACCTCCGTTAACTCAAAATTTAATTGTTTTGTCTGACGATATGACTGCACCCGGAATGAAAAACAGGGAGTGAACGTATACCTGACATTTCTTTAGGGCTATCCTTTTGGTTCGGATACTTCACTTCTTTTTTCTTGGTTTATATAGGTTGATTCGTAGCAGATATATAAGGTATCTCCAAATGTTATAGCCATCTAATATTAGTCATTGGGTCAAAATCAGATTCGTAAAAAAGAAGAAGTAATTGAATGAAAAGCAAAAATTGATAGATCACCTTCTTGATCTATCAATTTTGGACAATTACATTCGGGAATAATGCATGATACGTGGTATTCAGAAAGATGGAAACAATATAGAAAAACATAGACCCTGACTGACAGAAAGGAACCAATCAAAAAAGATGCCACGTTGGGGATAAGTTGTTACTAACAATAACAAACAACCGGGTAGAGGAAAAATCTCGGACGGAGCAGGAGGAGCGGTTTGCGTATCGTTGTATCTCATGAATAAAGAGCAGATGGTGCCTTCTTCTTCTACCTCCTTATCTGTTGCTCTTGCATATGAAGATTTATTGATAAATTGGTAGTCAAATCAGTTACCAATTACTAGTTATTCTGCGCGGCCGTTTGAATGTAAAGAATAAGTAGAAAAGCTGTCGGGATCAGAATGAAAAGTGCGGTAGCTACAAACGCGAGAATATTTACTTCCATATTGGTAGTTCGAATCATCAGTTGGGAAATAGCTCGAGCGGTTTCGTCGAAAAAACTCTCGGATTTTATTATAAACTATCTCTCCTTAACTAGTCGGGTCGACCGAATTATTAGCTAATCAATTAAAAAGAAAAATATTGAATGTGAATCTTCGATATCGATTACATAGTATATCACGAAATGGAATATCGAGAATACCTATTGTTCATTTTTGGAAAGTATCAGCTTGACGTGTCCGTATTCTATTAATTTAATAATCGCTCCAACGAGTTTCTATCATATAAGTGATAGAAAAAAAATGATTTCAATCATTATTACTTATATCACTAATACAACACGAATTTAGATTGCTAGAAAAATGGATTCTCTCACTATTTCCTCGTTATTTCTCCAAATTGACAACTGATGGGAAATACTCTTAATCTACCTAAGAGGTAACTGGGCCCCCATCGTCTAGAGGCCTAGGACGCCTCCCTTTCACGGAGGCGACGGGGATTCGAATTCCCCTGGGGGTATTCATCTCTCAATTCTGGGTCGATGCCCGAGCGGTTAATGGGGACGGACTGTAAATCCGCTGGCGACGCCTACGCTGGTTCGAATCCAGCTCGACCCAAGTCCGAGGCTGTAAGGTGAATTTTGAACTAGCCAATTTCGTTGGAGTTCATCGGGATTGACGGGTCTCGAACCCGCAACTTCCGCCTTGACAGGGCGGTGCTCTAACCGATTGAACTACAATCCCACCAATTAATTTGATTGGAGTCTATGTAACAATAGACTCGAAGTCAACAATATTTTCTCTTTTTTAGTTACTCTATCCAATAACTTCTTTTCGGAAATTTCAACTCTCATTTTGTTGGAAACTTTGAAAAAAAGTTATTTGATACCATAGTTTGATACCATAAAAAAAGAAGCATCTGTCTGTCTTTTAATCTTTCTCTGGTAATCGAAATCCCTTACGTGGTATAATTATCAAACTCGTTTTGCTGCTACGTATCTTTCGGTTTTTTCCATCAATGATTCTCGTATTTTTGCATACGTAAGTATTATAACCAATTTGGACGAGAAAGAGTTTACTTAATTATGTTTACTAACCCTCCCTGGATCGCACAGATGTCTTTCATTTGCAGCTCATGACAATGATTTAAATTCTGGTGCAAAAAAGTTCCCCAAGAGGTACGATATACTTTTTCCTGCACTCCTCCTGTTTAGACATCGTCATATGAATCTTTACAAAAAATTGGTTGTAGATAACTAAAGGAAGGGGAATCAATTTCTTCTATTTCTTCTTCTGTGGGGGGGGGGGGGGGGGGGGGGGGGGGGGGGGGGGGGGGGCTGTTGATTCAACTTCCCAGACATAAAAAGATAGAAATACGGAAATCTAATTGGATATATTTTTAATCGGGATGAGTCTCGATTCATCAATTCATTAGGAGGAAGTGAAAATATGCCCGTACTACCAGAACTTGCACAAATTCAATTTGAAGGCTTCAATCGATTTGTTCATGAAAGGTTGCTTGAAGAACTTGAAAATTTTCCGAAAATTGAAGACACAGATAAGGAAGTCGAATTCTGAGTTATTAGTGGACAGTATCAATTGACGCAACCTTCAGTCGAAGAGAGAGACGTCGCGTATCAATGTGTCACATACTCATCCGATCCATATGTACCAGTTTAATTGATTCGTAGCGGAGATGGAGTAGTACAAGAAGAAGACGTGCGGTCCGGATCTATTCCCTGGATGAATTCTAAGGGGACGTTTATTATCAACGGAGTTGCCAGGGTTTTGGTCAGTCAAATCTTGAGAAGTCCCGGTATTTACTACAACCGAGAAGCCGATCAGAAAGGAATTTTCGCATATACTAGCACTACAATTTCGGATCGGGGGGGGAGATTCAAATTAGAAATAGATAGAAAAGAGAAAATTTGGATTCGTATCAGCAAGAAGAAGAAGATATCCATTTTGATATTATTAGTAGCTATGGGGTTAAGCAAGATAGATATCTTGCAAAATGCTCGTTACCCCACGATTTTCTCAAATATCTTAAAGAAACAAGAGGGAGCCATCGAATCGTCGGAGGATGCTGCAGCAGAACTTTACAAACATTCATACTCCGCCACAGATGCGGATATCTCATTCTCAGAATCTATATTCAAGGAATTATAGAAGAGGTTTTCCCAGCATAGATTTGAGTTGGGACGAATTGGTCGACGAAACCTAAATATCAAACTAACTCTTGATGTACCCGAAGAGGAACATTTTTTGCTGCCCCAAGACATATTAGCAGCCGCAGATCATTCAATAGAAATAAGCTACGGAATGGGCAACCTCGATGACATTGATCATCTGAAAAATAGACGTGTTCGATCTGTCGCGGATTTGCTTCAAGAACAATTCAAGTTGGCCCTAAACCGTCTAGAGAATTCGATTCGACAAAATCTATCTAGGGCCGTTAGGCGCAAACGCGCGATAACGCCACGGGGATTAGTAACGCCTACACCAGTAATAGCAACTTTTAAGGAGTTTTTTGGATCACATCCCCTATCACAATTTCTAGACCAAATAAACCCATTATCGGAAATGGTGCATAAACGGAGATTAAGTTCCATAGGTCCTGGCGGATTGACACGGCGAACCGCCAGTTTTCAAGCTAGAGATATCCATTTTAGTCACTATGGCCGTATCTGCCCAATCGAAACATCGGAAGGCATGAATGCTGGCCTCATCTCATCACTAGCTATTCAGGCGGAAGTTAGCAACTCCGGATCTTTGCAAAGCCCGTACTTAAAAATTTCGGAATCATCCGAGAAGGAGCAATTAATATACTCATCCCCTACTGAAGACGATTACTACCGAATAGCGACTGAAAATTCATTAATAGGCCAATGGAGAGCTAGGGAAAAAGAGCTTATACTGGTTCGATATCAACAAGAATTCCTTAGCGTCCTTTGGGAACAGGTTGATTTCCGAAGCATCCATCCCTTGCATTATTTCTCCGTCGGAGCTTCGCTTATTCCATTCATTGAGCATAATGACGCGAACCGTGCCTCAACGGGTTCTACTACGCAACGTCAGGCGGTTCCACTGGTTAATTCCGAAAGATGTTTCGTAGGAACTGGGTTAGAAAGTTAAGTAGCTTCAGATTCTGGAAGTGTAGTTGTATCTGAACGAGAAGGATAAATTCGATATATTGATGGCAATTTGATTGAACTACTATCAATCGATGAAGTACCAGACAATGATGTAGTTCCACGTGTTACAAATAATCGATTAAAGGTATATGGACGTTCCAACAGCAATACCTGTATACACCAGAAGCCCACGGCTTTAGTGGGAGAATTACCGAAACGCGGAGAGGTTATCTCGGATGGGGCAGCAACTGCCGGGGGAGAATCAGCTTCGGGTAAAAATATCCTAGTAGCCTACATGCCGTGGGAAGGCTACAATTTTGAAGATGCAGCGTCGATTAGCGAACGCCCGATATACGAAGATATTTTCACATCCTTTCACATTGAAAGACACGAAGTTGAAGTCTGCACAACAAATCAGGGTCCTGAAAGGGTTACCAAGCAAATACCTCAATTGGATAGTCACACACTTCGACACCTAGATGATGATGGGCTGGTAGAATCAGGATCTTGGGTAGAGGCAGGAGATGCCTTGGTCGGCAAACTGACACCCCAAGAGGGGACAGATTCATCACGTGCGCCGGAAGGAAGATTGTTACAAGCCATTTTCGGTATACAATTAATTAATGCGAGAGAAAGCTGTCTAAAAGTTCCGATTGGTGGAAGAGGTCGAGTCACTGATGTCAGGTGGGTTTATCCCGAAGACGATACTTCAAATGATTTAGAAATTATTCATATTTATATATTGTAAAAGCGTAAGATACAAGTAGGTGATAAGATAGCCGGCAGACATGGAAATAAAGGTATTGCATCAAAAATATTGCCTAGACAGGATATGCCTTATTTGCAAGATGGAACACCAGTCGACATGATATTAAGTCCTTTAGGAGTACCCTCACGAATGAATGTGGGACAGATTTTCGAATGCCTACTTGGGTTAGCCGGGGAGTTTCCAGAAACCCATTACCGTATAGTACCTTTTGATGAAAGGTATGAGCGAGAAGCTTCCAGAAAATTAGTACTTACAGAACTTCGTAGAGCAAGTGCGACCACCCATAATCCGTGGTTATTTGAACCCGATCACCCCGGAAAGAGTCGATTGATCGATGGACGAACAGGTGAATCCTTTGTGCAACCTATTACAATTGGAAGAGGCTATATGATGAAACTGATTCATCAGGTCGACGATAAAATTCATGCGCGATCGAGCGGACCGTACGCACTTGTTACGCAGCAACCTCTCAAAGGAAGATCCAGACGGGGAGGGCAGCGGGTTGGAGAAATGGAAGTACGGGCTTTGGAGGGTTTTGGAGTGTCTTATACGTCGCAAGAAATGCTTACAATTAAATCAGATCATATTCAGGCTCGTTACAAGGTACTTGGTGCAATTATGACTGGAAAACCTGTTTATAAGCCCAATACCGTCCCAGAGTCTTTCCGATTGCTAGTTCGAGAGTTACGTCGCATGGGTTTAAACCTAGAGCACAATTTTATAATTGAAGAAGGTTTGGAGAGGGAGAGTGAAAACATTTGATATTTAATTGAAACTTCCGTGAGTAATTAATCAAAACTTTTTATAATATGATTCATCGAGCGAATTATCAACAACTTCAAATTGGACTGGCTTCCCCCGAACAAATTCGTAGTTGGGCTGAGAGAGAGTTACCCAATGGAGACGTCGTTGGGCAAGTCGATTAACCTTACACGTTGCATCACAAGACTCACAAACCAGAGAGAGATGGCTCATTTCGTGAAAGGATACTCGGACCCCTAAGAAGCGGTGTTTGTGCGTGTGGAAATTATCGATCTGTCGATAACGAAGAAGAGGATTCTAATTTGTGCAAACATTGCGGAGTTGAATTTATTGACTCCCGGGTTCGAAGATATCGAATGGGATACATTAAACTTGCGTGTCCAGTCACCCATGTGTGGTTTTTGAAACGAATTCCTAGTTATGTTGCAAATCTACTTGCCAAACCTCTTAAAGAACCAGAAAGCCCAGTATATTGCGATGTGTGACTCGATTGTATATGTCGATCACTACAGATTGGCCGTAAACTGTCATTCCATGTAGAAGTGGAAAGCCTCTAACCGACATGCCTCTCGCGTCGCTCGAGTATTATTGTCTAACTCGGGGTAAAAGCTACCGTGTGCATAATGGGGAATCTCCTCCATGGTTAATTTTTAACAGAAAATCCAGCGATTGGGCTTCGTAAGAACTATTTCCATTTCAGTTGATAGATTAAGAATCACGTTCTTTTTAATTAAGAATCACGTTCTTTTTAATAAAGTCCTTCGGCTTTCTTATTCTTCCTCTGTTTTCCTTTTTAGAGAAAGTTTTCTAATCTAAATAGTATTCTATATCTATTTCTAGAGATATATATATAAAAGAAATAGATGGTTATGAAAATCTAAACATCGCAGTGATTTTTTTATTCAATTTAATTAGCAGCCGTCGAAGTGGAGTGGAAACCCAAAGAGGGAAATGGTCGCATTGGGAACAAGGGAAATATCTCCAGCCTACGATTCAACTAAAAAGAGATATGGGAGAGAAAATTACTTCTTCTTCGGTAGATCGATCAATACGGGGGGGGGGTCCAAGACTACTCGAAAAAGAAGGAGTTGAAATCCGAGTAATGAACAACTACATTCATCTTCAAAGAGACGGTGTTACCATGTCTAGAAACCGTAAAATTGAAACAATTTTATGATTAGTTATTCGAGCCGGATGAGAGGAAACAATCGCGTCCGATTCTAAGGGGGGGTCACCGCCCGACCTATCCCAATCTTTTTCTTGCTAGGCCCGTGGCCGAGAGGGCCAACCTCTTAAGATTGCGGGGTTTATTCAATTATGAAGACCGATCTTGGAGAAACATGCTTCCTGCTTCTTTTTCTACTCGAAATTATGAGACGCTTCAAGGTAACGAAATCGCCACCGGGGGGGATGCCGCCAAAAAAGGATTGACTGGTTTGGACCTGCAAAATGTTATTGATCGTGCATCTTCGGAGTGGCAGGCGCTGGCGAAGCAAAAGCCTGTTGGTAATGAATGGGAAGATCGAACAATTCAAAGGAGGAAAGATCTTCTGGTTAGACGGATGAAATTAGCCAAGGATTTCTTACGGGCAAATCTAAAACCAGAATGGATGGTTTTAGATATCTTGCCGGTTCTTCCACCTGAATTGAGACCAATAGTTGAATCATATGAAGGTGAATTAGTTACTTCCGACCTTAATGAACTTTATAGAAAGGTAATTCATCGAAATAATACTCTTGTTGAATTCTCATCGGGCAGTGAATTTACGCCGGAAGGATTAATCGTTTGTCAAAAGAGACTTATTCAAGAAGCTGTAGATGCTCTCATTGATAATGGTATACGTGGCCAACCAATGAGAGATATTAACAATAGACCCTATAAGTCATTTTCAGAGGTTATTGAGGGCAAAGAGGGACGATTTCGCGAGAATTTGCTTGGAAAGCGAGTCGACTACTCAGGTCGTTCCGTTATTGTCGTAGGCCCATCTCTTTCATTACATCAATGTGGATTACCCCGAGAAATGTCAATCGAACTTTTTCAAATATTTGTAATTCGTAACTTGATTGGATGCCACCTTGCTTGTAATCTGCGATCAGCTAAAAGTATGATACGAAAGGGAGATCCCATTATATGGGAAGTTCTTCGAGAAGTTATGAAGGGTCACCCTATACTACTGAATCGGGCACCTACTTTGCATAGGCTGGGTATGCAGGCATTTCAACCTATCTTAATAGAAGGACGTGCTATTCGTTTGCATCCATTGGTTTGTGGGGGGTTTAATGCAGATCTTGACGGAGATCAGATGGCCGTTCATGTGCCCCTATCTCTTGAAGCTCAGATTGAAGCTCGTCTTCCGATGTTTTCGCACGTAAATTTGTTATCCCCTGCTACGGGCGATTCTGTATCTGTCCCGAGTCAAGATATGCTTCTCGGTCTCTATGTATTAACAATTGAGAATAAGCAAGGAGTTTATGGAAACAGGCATTCCATTTTCGTGAAAGAGGGTGACGTCTATTCTGCCGAACTACCCAGTTTCGGTAGTTACTACGACATACTCAGGGCCAAGGAATCAAGTAGAATCGATTTTTGTAGTTTCTTGTGGCTTCGATGGGAATTGAATTTGGAAATGATTAGCTCGAAAATTCGCGAATTACCTATTGAGTCGCAATATGAATCTTTGGGAACCTCTCTTCACCCCTATGATAATTACCAGATTAGAAAGTGTAGGAGGGGAGATATCTCAAGTATACATGTACTTACTACGGCCGGTCGTATTTTATTCAATCAACAATTAAAGGAAGCGATTCAAGGTGTATCGATGGCTTCTTAGTCTACTACCTCGTCCACATCGGATATGATGACACGATATGAAGTGATTATATTTAGTTAATCGCACTAATGAGGAATGAAAAATCTATTTAATCTAAAAAAAATATATATATTTTTTTTAGATTAAATAATTAATAAATCACTTCAATTTAAATTATTGATTAATAGTATTTAAATCTAAATTATTGTATTGTATCAAAATATAAGAAGCTATATAAGTTGAGGTTTTTATAGTGACGAATCAAATTGAATTACCGTTCTGCAATAAAACAATGGATAGAGTTGCCATGAGGCGACTCATCGGCAAATTAATCGTTTGTTTTGGAATTGCATCTACAGCAAATATTTTGGATCAAGTTAAGGTTTTGGGTTTTCAGCAAGCTACAAAAGCATCTATCTCACTGGGCATAGACGACCTTTTAGCAGTACCGTCCAGAGGATGGCTTGTACAAGACGCTGAGAAATAAGGCTACGTGTCGGAGCGTCATTACCGTTACGGGAGTTTGCATGCTGTAGAGAAGTTACGCCAATCAATTGAAGCCTGGTACGCCACAAGCGAATGTTCAAAGCGGGAAATGAATCCAAGTTTCAAAATGATCGATCCTTTAAATCCAGTCCACATGATGTCTTTTTCGGGGGCCCGGGGAAGTATTTCCCAGGTACATCAGTTGCTTGGCATGCGAGGATTGATGTCAGATCCGCGGGGACAAGTAATCGATCTACCTATCCGAAGAAACCTCCGTGAAGGCCTATCACTGACAGAATATATAATTTCTTGTTACGGCGCCCGCAAGGGGGTTGTGGATACCGCCGTCCGAACCTCTGATGCCGGATACCTAACACGCAGGCTTGTTGAAGTGGTCCAACACGTTGCGGTACGCAAAAAAGATTGCGAAACTAGCAAAAGCATTGCTTTGCTTAGTTTCATCGAGGGGAAACGAGAATCTATTGAGCCAACATCATATCAAAAATTGATTGGACGCGTGTTGGCAGATAATGTCTACCGAGATGCCAGATGTATTGCCACCCGTAATCAAGATATCAGTGATGGACTGGCTGGTAACTCAGTAGTATTGACGCAGCCAATATATGTGAGATCTCCTTTGACACGTAAAAGCATTTTCCGGATTTGTCAGTTGTGTTACGGCCGGAGTCTTGCTCATTACGATTTAGTAGAATTGGGGGAAGCCGTCGGTATCATTGCGGGTCAATCCATTGGAGAACCGGGAACTCAATTAACATCAAGAACTTTTCATACAGGTGGAGTATTTACGGGCGATATCGCAGAATACGTACGAATTCCTTTTAATGGACTTATTCATTTTGATGGTAGGTTGGCTTATCCCACACGTACGCGACATGGGCATCCTGCTTGGATGTGTCTAAATGATCTATCTGTTTTTATCACGAGTTGTAGCGATGTACACAACTTTGTCATCCCAGCTCGAAGTCTACTTATGATTCGAAACGGTCAGTATGTTGAGGCGCAGCAAATTATTGCAGAGGTACGAGCCAAAGAATTTCCACTTAAGGAACGTATCCAAAAAGCTATCTATCCAAATCTAAACGGGGAAATTCACTGGAGTAAGTTTGTGTGGCATGTGCGCGGTTGCATAAGCAATCCTATTCGTGTCGTACGCGAGGCGGGCCATATCCGGATTCTTTCAGGAGCTTCTAGAGAATCTGACGAAAACTATTTGTTTCATAAAGATCAGGATAGAGTCGACATTAAACGCAACTTTATTGAAATAAAAAGAAGATGCAATTCTTCTAAGAGACTTGGCAAAAAGAGAATTGATGCTGCCAATTGCGAAAGTTCGCAAAAGAGTATCCGAGAATTTGGAATCGATACAAAATATTTTTCAAGTTGTTCAAAACTTCCAATATCTAACTATATTTTATCTAATATCAGGGTGAAGCGGTCCGGAGGAAAAACTGAATCCGTTTCTCTCTTGTTGGAAAGGCAGCAGTCAAATCTCAATCAATCATTTTTTGTAAATGTTGATGTTCATCAATTAAATAGCATTCTAGATGAAAATGATATCTTCGCAATCTATGAGAAATGTGACTATCAAACTGGTACTGTGGGGATTATAACCTGTGGCACCGTAGAAATTGAATCTACTGATAAAAAGATATTTGTATTCGACGATAATACGGAAGAGAAGACTTCCGGCTCATGGTGTAGAGTAGTTGGAGGGGGCAATTCCTTCCTAATTCCTGAAGAGACTTATACTATATATGAACCTCCATCATTTATTTTGATACCAAACAATACTACTATAGGGGAAGGGGAACAGGTAACTGGTACTACTAGTAGTGAAGTAGGTGAACTGATCCAAATTGGTGAGCCATTAACAAGTAGTGTTACAGTAAGAGTATTACCCGGATATATCTGTAATCTGGAAGCGGCAGCTAATCTATCCAGACGGGATGTTAATCTAATAGAGCCAGGTAATTTGATTCCCAATAGAATTGAAGCCGGGGATTGGGTTTACTTACAATCGGTTACACTTTACGGGGAAAGGGAGACCTCTGTCCCAGCAAGACCAGCTGTCAGGTACAAGGTATCTAGAGATTTTTTGGCGCAAGGAGTCTTCCGTATTGATAAGCCGAAGACACAGAAACGCATGGACGCTCGAGCCCTTCTATCTATCTCTCATAGAAATGGTGAGAGAATCAAAAGGATTAATCATGAGACTACTCAATTAATTCGAACTTCTTCAGTGGCTGAGTGGCAAATACACTCTCACGATACCCCTTCTGTGAAAAGAAACTACTTATCTCTCACCAACGTGAGAATCAATAATCTATTTAATACTTTTATTCAGGTTAATCTGTTAGCATCTCCTCCCGTACGAAGTCTCGGAATCAGTCAGGTTTCCAATAAATTGGTGTCTGTCGATAAACCGTTTCGCGCTCAAATGAATTTATCCGACGACGGTGATGATTTAGTTTGCAAATATCGGAGCATTACTGTTTATTCGGTTCTAGAGCGTGATGGGTCTTTTCTAACTTTGTCACCTTTTGATTTTTATCGTAAAAGCTCTTCCGCTTATTCAAGCAATAATAGCTATGGAAAAGGAGTTGGAGAATATTTATCACGCTTAGAATCAGGTGTAGGCAGCTCATCTGGGAGTTTGAAAAACGCTTTACCCAGTTTCAAATGCGAATCTTGTTCGGAAAGGTCTCCGAATCTAAGTAGTAGAGAGAGATCGATTAAATTCGAGAGATCAAGCTTTACCTGTTTCCAATTAGAAGTTGAGGAGGTAGGTCTAGTGGGGACTTCATACACAATTTCTTATTCATCTGCTCCCCCTCATTTGTTGCTAGGTGGAGAAGCCTCCCTCTGCATCAACTACTTCCTCGATCATTTGATATATACGGATGGAACAGATACGTCGGAACATAGACATCGGTATCTAATTGATGAGAATAGATTAGTATTGAGATGTTCTAGAAATCCTTTTTTAGATAGATTCTTGTTGGAAAATCCAATTCATTCGCCACCAAAATTTCTCATTCGGGGAATCCTGTCAATTAATCTAGGATTACTAATCAGTGGAAGTCGATTCTTCTGTAGAAGTAGTGTATTTCTCAAGTCTGGTCAGGTCGTAGCCATTCACCAAGATTACTTACTAATCAGAACTGGTAAGACTACTCTGGTGAATCAGGGAGCAGCTCCTCATAAGATATCTGGAGACACTATCGGAGAGGGGGATACATTAATAACGTTACCGTATGATAGGTTGAAATCTGGAGACATCACCCAGGGTCTTCCGAAAGTTGAGCAGCTGTTGGAGTCTCGCTCTATTGCTCCTATTCCAGCAAAAATTGAAGATCTTTTCAGAAGATGGAATCAGGGTATTACAAGATTAATTGGGAACTTCTGGAGTCACTTCTTAAGTACCGGAACAAGTCTGGAACATTGCCAACTGATCTTAACCAATGAAATTCGAGAAGTTTACGAATCTCAGGGGGTACAAATATCCGACAAACATCTAGAAATTATTATTTGGCAACTGACATCAAGGGTCGTAGCATCAGAGGATGGGATAACCAATGTATTCTTTCCTGGGGAACTTGTTGAGTTATCACAGGCGGAGCGGATGAATCGTGTATTAAAGAGACCGATTTTCTACGAGCCTATTATACTGGGAATGACAAGGGCAGCCCTTAGTACGACTAGTTTTTTATCAGAGGCGAGTCTTCAAGAAACTACGCGAGTATTGGCCAAAGCTGCTCTCCGAGGTCGCATCGATCGGTTAAAAGGATTGAAGGAGAACGTCATTCTTGGCGACGCTGTCCCCGTTGGAACAGGTAGTCCAGAAATCGTTTGCCAACTAGAAGTTAATAAACGAAAACGGTTCTATTTGGCACTAAATAGAAATAGCAAGAACCCAACTTGGGGAACAAAACCCAATTTATGGGGTTACCGCAAGGAACAAAATGTCGACCCCAATCTATTTCTCCAGACGGGCTTGAGTCGACCCCTCCATCTTGAAACGAGCTAAGGCATGGTATTCAATGACGTTTTTGTGTGTTTCAACTCGAAAAATTGATCATCAGATTGTAATAATTTATCAAATTTAGTTAAAATAGGACGAATTTATAGTTTTTTATATTTGAGGAGAAGATGCAACAGAAAAATTGGAATATCAATTTGGAAGGAATGATGGCAGCCGGGATCCATTTTGGTCACCAAACCCATAAATGGAATCCTAGGATGTCACCTTTTATATTTACAGAACGGAAGGGTGTTCATATACTCGATCTCACTCAGACTGCTCGTCTTTTATCTGAAGCTTGTAATCTAGTATTTGATGCAGCAGCGGAGGGAAAGGAATTCTCAACGGTTGGTACAAAACATGAGGTAGCTGATTTGATAGCATCATCTGCAACAAGATCTCAATGTCACTATGTGAATGAAAAATGGCTAGGAGGTACGTCAACAAACTGGTTCACCACGGAAATGCGTCTTCATAAGTTTCAATACTTACAAAACGAAGAAGATACGGGAGGGTTCGACTGACTTCCAAAACAAGAGGCGGCGATTTTGAGAGGATAACTATCTAAATTGAAAAGATGCCTAGGCGGAATTCAATATATGTCAAATTTACCCGATATTGTGATAATTACTGATCAACACGAATAATCTATTGCCCTTAAAGAATGTATTATTTTAGGTATTCCCACAATTTGTGTTGTTGATACAGATTGTGATCCGGATCTTGTAGATATCCCAATTCCCGGTAATGACGACGCACGACCCTCAATCCGATGGATATTGGATAAACCAACAGTAGCTATTTGTGAAGGTCGTTCAAACTCAAAGTTCTTTGAGGCAAATTAATAGGCGGCAAAGCCGGGGCTGATAGCTGCCTCGACAACTTCTCACGAGATGGCGAAAGATTTTTGGGGATATCGCCCAAATTCATCAAAAAGAATAATTTGTTCTTGTTACTTCGTAAACAAGAAAAAGAAGAAGAAGAAGTTGTAGTGATTACCTTAAATAGTTTGGATAAATTAAATAGTTTGGATAAATTTCTCTGTTGAGAGGGGGATATTACGCACATAGACCAACTGGGAATTTCTGAAATGGATCATCTGTATCAAGTATCGAGTGTAGAAGTAGGCTAACATTCTTATTGGCAAGTAGGGGTCTTCGAAGTTCATGCGCAGGTTCTTGTAACTTCCTGGATCGTTGTTGCCCCGTTATTGGCTTTACCTATTGTAGGTGCCAGAAATCTGCAAACCATACCGACGGGTAGCCAGAATTTTATTGAGTATGTTCTCGAATTTATTAGGGATTTAACTAGGACCCAGATGGGGGAAGAGGAATACCGTTCTTGGGTTCCATTTATTGGAACGATGTTTCCATTCATTTTTGTTTCCAATTGGTCCGGTGCTTTGTTTCCTTGGCGAATCATTCAGTTACCCCACGGAGAGTTGGCTGCACCTACCAACGATATCAACACCACTGTTGCGTTAGCCTTGCTTACATCAGTAGCACATTCTTATGCGGGTTTACAAAAGAGAGGTTTCAGTTATTTTGGCAAGTATATCCAGCCAACTCCGGTACTGCTACCTATCAATATTTTGGAAGATTTCACTAAACCCCTGTCACTTAGTTTTCGACTGTTTGGAAATATTTTAGCCGACGAGTTGGTAGTAGCTGTCCCCGTCTCCCCAGTACCTTTAATTGTTCCTGTACCCATGATGCCTTTGGGATTATTTACAAGTGCCATACAGGCTTTGATTTTTGCTACTTTAGCTGCAGCTTATATTGGAGAATCCATGGAGGGCCATCACTAATTCAGTCGTAACGATTCATTCCGAAATATTATGATAATCAATCAATAATCTATTTGAGAAGCATTCATTAGATCATCATGGTGAAGAAGCTGTTTGCGTGGTATCATGCTACAGCAATATGAGACCCTTGTTGTTTCTTCCTCCACTTCAAATAGTAATAAGAGAGATAAGGGGGGGGGTAATAGTTGCTGCACAGCCTCCCTAATTTAATGAAATCAATTTGAGATTTTGAAAGAGAGAAGTGAAAAGAAAATAGTGACTCGCATTGCCAAGCTCAAATTAACAAGAAAGAGATATAATATGTTGGGTAAGTAATTTATGCCGTCTTTGCGCTCCCCGTTTGAATTTCGGTTACATGTACGTATGTCGCAGTATATCAAATGAATTGACTAGATCTTATTTGCATTAAAATTAGAATGGACATGCTTTGCTAGGTACTATTTAGTAATACCAAATACTCGAATGTTTTCGATCCAATTTTATTAAATTAAGCAAGAAATCAAACCGATTGACGTAAGAAACAGATACGTTCTTCCAGTACTTCATTACTGTTTCTAATCCAACATCAAGTTAAGTGCCATATTACATCACCAATTTTGATCAGATTCATGTAGAATTGATCTTTGGATTAACATTTACTAGAAACTCGTCGTTGCGACGAGTTTAGTTAGCACCCGACAAAACAATATTGATTGACGTAAATAAATTAGGAGGAGACTAATACGAATCCATTGATTTCTGCTGCTTCTGTTCTTGCTGCTGGGTTAGCTGTCGGCCTCGCCTCAATCGGACCTGGTGTTGGCCAGGGCACTGCGGCAGGTCAAGCAGTCGAGGGTATTGCCAGACAGCCAGAAGCAGAAGGCAAGATACGAGGTACTTTATTATTGAGTTTGGCTTTCATGGAAGCTTTGACAATTTACGGATTAGTTGTAGCTCTAGCTCCCTTATTTGCGAATCCATTTGTTTAACTTGTTTAAACTAGTAGGTAGTTTGTTGTACCGTTACCCCTCCCTTCCCTAAACTATCTTCAAATCAGTGGCGGACCCATAATTTGGAGGGGAGGGGCCTAGCAGTAGATTGCTGCTCCATTTACTTAACTGAGTCCCTGCCGCGTCTCTCTGTAATTCCTTATACTAACCGGGAAGTTTCAACAGGTGGGGTAAATTACTACAAGTTGATAGAGATGATTAGTTCAAAAAATAGTGGTTTCATCACAGTTTTCCTCTGATTTCTCGAAATTCGAGGCTTGCCACTTCCTACCAGGCCGGACCAGAGGTTGTTCAAATCTTGCAAAACTTTCCAGGAGGGAAAGGACTATGAGAAGTGTAAGTGAGATCGCTACTCCCTCAAGTGATTGGGCTTTTGCCGCAAGTATTGGTTTAAATACCAATATTTTGGAGATAAACTTAATTAACTTAATTTTAGTACTAGGTATATTATTTTACTACGGAAAGGGGGTGTGTGCGAGTCGTATAGCCGAGTGGAAGAACTGTTTTCCTCAGTTGCACCCAAAGGTGCAAAACCCCGACGAATTCCTTGTAAGTAGAGACTATGCAAGAACTGGAGCATTTCGTGTAATCGATGAAGCTTTCAATTCCGTTCACCGATTTCCGGGACTGTCGTCAATATGGTTAAAGCCAAATTGCTTGAAGTCTTAGCAAAATTGGGGTTCTCTTTCCCCTACTGCGTAAGCCAAATCGCGGTTCGAAACGCATTATTCCCTATATTTGGGTCTATTCGGTATAAGACGCCCATATTAGGAATACTTCGATTTGTATAAACTATCGGGGTAGATACCTATACTTATGTAGGTAAATAGATAGATAGATATCGGAATTGATTTAGCTCAATCTCCTTCAATTTGCTGAATAGACAACCCATACAAGATGAATACTACTCGGAAGAAGCGGCTCTCAATTAATTAATAATTAGCTGGGAGAGTCCTCAATCTTTCTCCCTATTCAAATATCGATTAGTCTATCTAAGCGTCGAATAAATGAATCTTGTTAGTCAATGGGAAGAAGAAGGAAGGCGAGCCCGCGTTCAAAGATAATGTCTATCTAATCTTACCAAATTTACCTTTTCGGTAAAAACGGGCAGGAAAGCCGAATGGGTCAAAAAATCCACGTTCGGTTTGGGAAGAGATCACCAGCCTCCGAGAATCGGAGATCCGTAATCCACTTTCATTGATCAACTTTTTAGACAATCGTGAAAGAACAATTTTGAATACAATTAGAGATGCGGAAGAGCGTTACAAAGAAGCTTCTAATAAACTTCAGAAGGCTCGTATTCGCCTGCAGCAAGCAAAAGTGAAAGCGGATGAAATCCGAATCAATGGACTTACGCAGATGGACAGAGAACAACGAGATCTCGTCGATGCAGCTGACGAAGATTTAAAAGGATTAGAAGATAGTAAGAATTATGCAATTCGTTTCGAGAAGCAACGCGCTATTGAGCAGGTTCGGCGGCAAGTTTCTAGATTAGCATCTGAAAGGGCTCTAGAAACCCTAAATACTCGTTTGGATAATCAATTGCACCTGCGAATGATTGATTATCACATTGGCTTATTTAGAGCCATGGATAGCAAGTCCGACTAGTTCCAAATTAACTACTAATTTTCATCTCATCACGAAACGGGTTTTATTCTTAATCTTTTTCCTTCCAGTAATATTTTTTGGCAAAAATGGTAATAAACATTCGACCTGACGAAATTAGCAGCATCATTCGCAAGCAAATTGAAGGGTATGTCCCGGAAGTGAAAGTTGTTAACATTGGTACTGTACCTTAAGTCGGAGATGGGATCGCTCGTATTCATGGACTCAATAAAGTAATGGCTGGTGAATCGGTGGAATCTGAGGATGGTACAACAGGGATTGCTCCGAATCTGGAATCTGATAATGTTGGGGCCGTACCGACGGGTGATGGTTTGACCATACAAGAGGGAAGCTCTGTAAGATCGACGGGAAAGATTGCCCAAATACCGGTTAGCGACTTGTTTCTGGGCCGTGTTGTAAACGCCTTGGCCCAACCTATTGATGGGAGGGGTCAAATCCCAGCTTCCGAGTTTAGGTCGATTGAATCCCCCGCTCCAGGAATTATTTCAAGACGCTCGGTATACGAACCTTTACAAACAGGTCTTATTGCTATTGATTCTATGATTCCCATAGGTCGTGGTCAACGGGAGTTGATTATTGGCGACAGACAGACTGGTAAAACAGCAGTAGCTACAGATACAATTTTGAATCAGAAAGGTCAAAATGTTATATGTGTTTATGTAGCTATTGGTCAAAAAGCTTCTTCTGTGGCTCAGGTAGTGGACACTTCTCAAGATCGCGGTGCCATGGAATATACGATCGTAGTATCCGAAACCGCAAATTCTCCAGCCACTCTGCAATATCTCGCTCCTTATACGGGAGCAGCTTTGGCCGAATATTTCATGTATCGCAAACAGCATACCCTGATTATTTACGACGATCTATCTAAACAAGCTCAAGCTTATCGACAAATGTCTCTGCTACTAAGGAGACCACCTGGGCGAGAAGCATATCCAGGAGATGTTTTTTATCTACATTCTCGTCTTTTAGAGAGAGCAGCTAAGTTAAGCCTCCAATTAGGGGAAGGTAGCATGACAGCTTTACCTATCGTTGAAACCCAAGCGGGAGATGTTTCAGCCTACATTCCTACCAATGTTATTTCTATCACCGATGGACAAATATTTTTGTCAGCGGATCTATTTAACGCTGGAATTCGACCAGCCATAAATGTGGGTATTTCTGTATCTAGAGTTGGCTCCGCAGCTCAAATAAAAGCTATGAAGCAAGTGGCTGGCAAATTGAAATTGGAATTAGCACAATTTGCAGAATTGGAAGCTTTTGCACAATTTGCTTCTGATCTTGATAAAACTACTCAAAATCAATTAGCTAGGGGTCAGCGATTGCGGGAGCTGCTTAAGCAATCTCAATCAGCCCCATTATCAGTAGAAGAACAGGTTGCTACTATTTATACTGGAGTCAACGGATATTTGGATGTACCAAAAGTTGAACAAGTCAAACGGTTCTTGGTTCAGCTACGGGAGTATGTAATAACAAACAAACCTGAATTTGGTGAAATTACTCGTTCCACAAAGGTATTTACAGAACAAGCGGAAACACTTTTGAAAGAAGCAATTAAGGAGTCAACAGATATTTTTACACTGCAAGAAAAGTAGGTAATACGGTTGCAAATTTTACCTGGGGAATGAAGTAACCCTCGTGTTTCATCCAATTGTTTTCACTTCATCTATGCCGATAGAATGACCTCAAACACGGAATTACGCCCAATAGGAGTTGAACCTATACTTAAGGTTTAGAAGACCTCTGTCCTATCCCTTAGACGATGGGCGCTCTTTTTCTCCTCCTACTCCTACTAGTTAATCATCGATAAGTTGATCATGAATAATTTAGAAGATTAGTTAGCAAATCGTGAACAAGCAAGAACTTTAGTTTGTTCACGACGCAATTTATGAGTGAAGGTTCTAATTTCACTGGGGTTCCGGCATTCTTGGTGTCGTATCACCAGCGGGTAGCGGGAATCGAACCCGCATCAGTAGCTTGGAAGGCTAAAGGTTATAGTCGACGACGACAAACGTACAATACGTCGCTAATCCAGAACCGAACGTGGAAGTTTCCGCCCATTCGGCTCCTTTATGGAGAAAGGAGAAGGCTAAATAGGACAAAACTGGGGAATTTTTGCTTAGCTAAATCTAACAAAAGAAGGAGCCTACTTAATTTTTTTTTTGAGGATCAAGTTTTCCTCTCCAGATTGAATAAAGTCGAGGCTTCTTCCTCTTTTTGTTCGAATAGGCGACAGAGGCGACCCAATTTGATTAAGCGTCATCCATAAAATCTATGTCAGTCTTGCTTACGTTTTGGTCGCATAGCATGAATATACTTCTTAGATGATCCTAAGAAAAAGAAGGAGGAAGGTTAGTTTTATTAATTCTTCTTTTCTGTTTACTTCGTTCCTTATTTTTACTCTTAAAAATCTTTAGGAAAATATCTCTCACCGAGTCAAAAGAAATCATTACTTCTTAACTCAAGAAGTACTTGACTTGATAATCTTGATAAACCAAGATCCATCTATTTATAACTCTCGAGCTTGGATTCTTTCTTTTCCAAGGTTCAGTGACGATAAGACAAATATTTTAGATGTCTACCCATAGATTTGTAATCTTTCCTCTTTTTGAGAGGTGTCCAAAGTTTTTTGCATACCAAAAAATTTCTGCTTCGTCACTAAACAGTACGACTTTCGAAGTACAAGAGTGACGGGAATGATTCATTTTTTCCGTACCGGAAGCTGGTAAAGAAAAAAAAATAGATGTACTTTCGTAAAAATGAAGCTTTTGACTTTAGTTAAGATTCAGTTTGAAAGATCCCTTAACTAGTGGAACCGATGTGAAACGAGTCACACTTTTACCACTAAACTATACCCGCTACGATACTACCGTAGTATACAAACTATCTGCATATTGGCGAGGCGTTTCAAACGCACTTACATTTGGTTGTAGGAGGAGCTCCCCCCCCCCCCTTACCTACTCCCCGTCTTTGGATATATTTCGCGTATATAGACGAAATCACTATTCATTTTATATTTGCGCCGCCCACATCACAGATTACCTTTTTGAGCTGCCAGTAGTGCAATTACTAACGGTCCTGATGCAACTACCAATGCCAAGATAGCAAGTTGCGCAATTGTCTCTAAATTCATTATCCCTCCTTCTATCGTTTCTCAAAAATCTATCTCGATACTAAGAAATTTTATAAAAGATTAAACATATCTATTTAATTAATCTACTCCTCCATTTATGCAAAAAAAAACTGGGGGGTGAAATAAACCTCCTGGCATCAATTTGATAAAGTGAAATTATTTTGCTACTTAATTGTGCCTTCATAGCAAGCATCTGAGCTGCAACATTGGCCGTTGTGTCGCATCGACAATTATTTCGGTTTAAGATACGGAATCAAATCTGCCAATTTTAGTTAGGTTAGATAATATTGAATCTATTTTTGCTTAGATTTTCTGTCTGCACTCAATCTATTTAGCTATGAATTAATTCTTCTTATATTACATATTAGAAATGAGAGGGAATTGGCAAAAGGAAATTTTTGCGCCTAAGCTATAAGTAGACTACAGCTTGACTCTTGCGCGGGCAAGGTCATCCTTTCTACAAGCTGTACTGTAAATGTAAATTGTAGGCATAGACTTACAATGCAGCTTCGTGTTAAAATTAAACGAAGGAGCAAATAAATCTTTAGTTGCTTGGAGAGATGGCCGAGGGGTTTAAAGCGTCGGATTGCTAATCCGTCGTACAACTCATATGTACCGAGGGTTCGAATCCCTCTCTCTCCCTTATTTGGAGTTTCATTAGCCTTATTAATTGAAAAATTGATCTCAACGAGACAACTAAGGCAACGTCTTCTATCTAATCCCTACGTCCGGGGTTTCGTCCAGGATCATTTGATAAAAATCCGAAAACGAAGAGAGAAACAAAGAAGATTACTACTGCATAGACAAATAGTTTGAGGGTAAGCATGACAACATCTCCGTTTCTTCTAATTAGGGGTAAAATAGAACAGAACAACTTCGTTCTGAAATAACTTCTTTTTTATTCCATTTGTTATATTTGTATGGACATATGAATATGATTGATATTTTTTTTTTTCAACTGAAAAAAGAAAAAAGACCGGTTTTTATGAGATATTAATTAATCTAATTCATGATATGCATTTTCTACATAATTTTCTCTCTCCAATCCGCGGGGGGGCGATTTACATAAAAATAGAACTTGTTAAAAATAGAATGTTTTTAATATAAAGTAAACCGTGGGGATCCAACACCTCTTTTTTAATAAAGTTGAGAGATTATGTTGATACTTACATCTCCGGCCGCAGATGCCACAACTGGGTGAGAGACTTCCCATTTGTCAAAATTTGATTTTTGCTTAAGTTGCGGTGACTCCTCTAATTTATTTTCCAGTTTTAACTGTTTGGCAACTCTCTTCTGCCCCTTGATAAGGGACGAGGCATTCCGAAACTGAGCAACCTGTAGTATTTCTTATCGAAAGCTAACTGCGGCTTGCCAAACAAAAGCTAGGAGAAGGAAAAAAACCGGTATTACTGGCATTATATCCACAATTGGATCAAAGATTGCATAAGCTTCGGGTAATTTGGCAAAAGAGGTGCCATCGAGTTGAATATAATTTTCTAGACAGATGTCACATAAAACTGTCATTTTCATTCTCCATTGATGTAACAAATCATTTTTTTTCCGACATGGTTGTTCATCACTTTCAATTGGTTGACCCGTCGGATATATATTGTTATATGTTCGTCCTCTCATTCGAACAGTTAGGATTTCCCAAATTTATATTTCATTGGACTAGAATGATATTTTAATTGATTTTCAGTTACCCATTCTATTTCAGTTTGATTTTTTAATCAGTCCTTTTAAATTCATTCAATCTTTTTTGCTGCCGCAGCTTCGCAGCTGGGCAGATAACTAAAGAAGCCGGTTGACAGGAAACCCAAAGTATAGGATATTCATCATACCAACCATTTGTGGGGCGTGGCCAAGCGGTAAGGCAGCGGGTTTTGGTCCCGTCACTCGGAGGTTCGAATCCTTCCGTCCCAGATCTTCTTTTGGGGGAAGAAAAGATCTCCCGCATTTTTATATACTAGAAGTTCGAGAATTCAGAATTCTTATTTCTGGCTTCAATTCGCTATTCACTTCGCCTCTCAATAGACTCGATTTTATAGTTTCTCCCGATGGATCTCCCAGTTTATATTATGATGATAAGCCACATATAGCAATAGATCCCCTTATGATGTAAAGCAATAAAATGATACCAAATTGAAATTATGAAATTAGCTTATTGGATGTATGCTGGACCCGCCCACATAGGTACTTTACGAGTAGCTAGTTCTTTCAAGAACGTACATGCTATAATGCATGCCCCTTTAGGAGATGACTACTTCAACGTAATGCGCTCGACGTCGGAGAGGGAAAGGGATTTCACCCCAGTAACTGCCAGTGTAGTAGATCGCCACGTATTAGCACGTGGGTCTCAAGAAAAGGTTATAAATAACATAAGCCGAAAAGATGAGGAATAACATCCTGACCTAATTGTTTTGACACCTACATGCACTTCTAGTATTTTACAGGAGGATCTACAAAATTTTGTAGATCGAGCTTCTTTGTCTTCCGAGTCGGATGTAATTCTCGCGGATGTTAATTATCACTGAGTTAATGAGCTTCAAGCGGCAGATAGAACCTTGGAACAAATAATTCGATTTTACTTGGATAGGGCTCGTAAACGAAGTACCTTGGATCGATCTGTCACAGACACACCTTCAGCAAATATTATAGGAATTTTTACTCTAGGCTTTCATAATCAACATGACTGTCGTGAGTTGAAACGTCTGCTTGGGGAATTGGGAATTGCAGTCAATCAAGTAATTCCAGAGGGGGGATACCTCAAATATTTGAGGGATTTGCCGAGAGCTTGGTTTAATATAATCCCTTATCGTGAAGTAGGTTTGATGACAGCAACTTTTTTGGAAAAAGAGTATGGGATGCCGTACATATCTATAACTCCCATGGGGATTTCAAATACAGCCGATTTTATTGCACAGATCGGAAAACTTGTGAATGTGTGGGCTTACGCGCTCTTAGAGAAGAGGCTCAACTACAAATTATATGTTGACAATCAAACTAAATTTGTTTCTCAAGCAGCTTGGTTTTCAAAGTCTATTGATTGTCAAAATTTGGCTGGAAAAGAAGCAGCTATTTTTGGTGATGCAACTCATGCAGCTTCAATTACTAAAATACTTGTGAAAGAAATGGGAATTCGTGTAAGTTGCTCAGGCACGTATTGTAAGCATGATGCAGAACGGTTTAATGAGCAAGTTCAAGGTTTATGTGGTGAAGTAGTAGTAACGGAAGATCATACCGAAGTTGGAGATATGATAGCCCGTATTGAACCTTCTGCCATATTTGGGACGCAAATGGAGCGTCATATTGGCAAACGTATTGATATTCCGTGCGGGGTTATTTCTTCACCAGTTCATATTCAGAATTCTCCCCTAGGATACCGACCCTTTCTAGGTTACGAAGGCACCAATCAAATAGCTGATTTAATCTATAACTCATTTAATTTAGGTATGGAAGATCATTCATCGGATGTTTTCGGGGGGCACGATACCAAGGGTATAAGCACCAAGTCTTTATCAACAGATAAAAGCGATATTAATTGGACTCCCGAAGCTGAGTCGGAACCAAATAGAATTCCCGGATTCGTAAGGGGAAAAATCAGGAAAAACACCGAAGTTTTTGCGAAGCAAAACAATATTCCAGAAATTACAATTGATGCGACGTATGCAGCTAAAGAGAAATCAAATAGTTAGTTTGATAAACTGTACAGATAATAATTTGGGGTAATCTCTAGTCTGCTTAACTTCATTTTGCGTCAGAAAGTTTGCACAATGGAGATACTTGTTTGAGAAATAAGTATTTGACAAGAAAATAATTCTTGATTTTGAGATATTACAGTGAAACCTCGCTTGAAGCAACATGATAAGAAGCAATGTGTGACTCGACCATCGAAATCATTTTCACGGAGTTTTCTATTTCCTAATTCCATTCAAAGGGTGGGATGTTTCCGAATAGTTGTTAAAAACCATCACCCAATGAAATTTAAAGACTATCTACATATTTAGATCTACTTATCTTTCTGGGGAAAGTTCTGTTTATGGTTATTTCTAAGAAATGGCGCAATGAAGCTTCACTAGTTTGTTACTTTGTATGTTTTTAATTGGCATTTAAATCTGAATTTAAGTCGCGTTGGCTTATTCTTACACTGCTCAGCTGATTCAATCACCATATCTTGATTGAGTTCCATTTTATCTATAGTATCATTTTATCTATAGTATCTAGCAGGTATAGAAAAAATTTACTCAATCAATGTCCCTTTTTTTTTTAAGGGTTCGTGTTCTATTGTTACCAACTTTCAATTTGCAAAAATCTCTGAGATTAGGCTTGAACGTAAGATTGATTTATGAACAGGGGAGGGGGGGGGGGTATTTGATATCCAGTTGGACTCATTAGCGGATAAATGAAGAATAGAAAGAAGGGGAGGGGGCAAGTTTGTTTCTGTATTCGTTTTCCCTATCCCTATTTACCTTGCAGTAACGATTATTCCAAAAGCATAATTCGCGAGAAGATAACTCAATAAATGGAACGATGTCCCCATCATACACATACGAGTTAGAAGCATCTTTTTGCAATTGGATAACAAATTGATCCGTGCAGCTGAAGTTGTACTCTAAGCCGTACGAATTCAAAAGTTTATATATGCATCTACTTATCAAGATACGTTACTTATCAAATAGTTGTAATTGATACCCAATCTCGGCGAGATTAGAATAGATACATCCAGGAGGTTGGTTTCTACAACCCCCATAAATAGCAAAACCCAATTGGATCTTTATACTTTTGTTGCTCCACCTGAAAAAGTAGCTCAATCAACAGCGGCTGTTTTTGATATTTCGAAAGGGGCAAGGTTGCTTGAACAAATCGGAATTAACCTCAAATTAAATTTTGAATTTTAGGAGAATTTAATGGGCCCAGTTTACAGATTCTTCCAGGTGCTTTTGTATTATCCCTCCCTTTTAGTTATACTCTACATCTATGCCGTATTTGCCATTCCCTTAAGAAGTAGACTATCTCGAAGGGATTACTGGTTTTCCATAAGAACCTCTTTTGAAAGAAGTGATATCGGACATATCTTTACGGGCGTGATTAGAAGTTGGAAAAGCAGGGGGAGGCGGGAGTAGCTAAAATCAGTAGTAACTTATTAACGGAACAAACTTTTCTCAACTCAATATGCGGCTAAGCAAGCGTTAACCGAATGCTTAATTACGTCTCAATTTTAGTCAAACCTGCTCCTCTTATCGTTTATCAAAGTTTCTTCTTGAAGGGTGATTGTCACTCAGTATATTACCTTAGATAACTATTTTCCCAGCATGAAACCTGAGCTAATAAGTATTTACTACATTAGTAAATACTTATTAGCTCAGGTTTCATGCTGTTCGATGAAACGAATGATTCATCTATTTTTGAAACGAATGATTCATTTATTTTTGCGTACAATGGTTAACTAATTGTAGTTCCATTTATCCTTTACTCATATAACGAAAACTTAATTATTAATATATTGAATTCTTTGTTTCTAAAAAGGGATTAGTACGAGATATAGTAATGGTTAGGAGTTACTGTGATGAGAATAACTTCTGGGTCCCCTCTTAGATTTGATGCATTACAGAGAATTGAAAAGATTATCTTCAATAAAGATTGCTTCCCATATCTACTTCTTCTCCTATTTAGAGATAATTTTCACTCAGTTGCCTGTAAGTCTTGCTTAGATAGGCGAGATGTAGATTTAATAGTTAAGGGTTGTAGTGCAGTCGCAACAAAGCGTTCAATCGATAGCGTGCGTTACCAAAATTATTCAGAGATTTTTTACTCAGAATTTGTTCGAAAATGAAGTACTCAGTTTAATGTAGATCTGTATCTCCGCGTACTTTTACAAACAATATGTTTAATTTTGGGAATACCTTGTCTGCGTCAACTAGCTGGCGAAACAAATAATAACTTAAAAATTTCACAATCTATCCATTCCCTTTTTTTATTTCTCGAGGATAGACTACCAAAGTCTAGCCACGTGTTAGAGATTGAGATGTCACAGAATGTTCATCTGGAAACTCTGGTTCGCTTGTTTCGTCGACGAGTTGGAGATGTCTCACTTCTACATTTATTAAGGGTAGGTTTTTACGCATACAAAACCTCGTATGGAAAATTTATTCAATTTCGGCTTTGGAAACAGAAAGAAGGTAGAATTATTGACCTGTTACTTCAAAACTTTTACACTTACGAAATTGATTTGATATCGTTAATTTTGTGGAAACAAAAGCATAAGTTTCAGGCAAGATTTTACGCGTATATAGATACAAGGAATATTAATATAAAAAGATTTTGTCTCTCCAAATCTAATTCTCAATTAGATGGGATGGAATTAGATGAGATGGATAATCAACACCTCATCCGAAGTTTCTGCATCCATTTCGGAAGATATAAAAATAAATCTTTTATAGCTTTTCGGGGAGCTCACTATTTTGTAAAAAGGTGGATTCATTATTTTTTCATTCTTCTCAGATCTCATCTTAATTATCCAACTGAATTTCTCCAAATACATATCCATTTGTTACCCATCAATTGTGCTTTCTTCTTGGGTTACATCTCAACTATTCAGTTAGTTTCAAAAAACGTTCAAATTGAAACCACGGTGGGTTCCTGCAGCAGTATTTCAAGTGGGAAAAAGATTTATCCTAGACTTCCAATTTTACTACTAGTTAAACTCCTGCAAAAAGGGAAGTTCTGCGGTAGTACTGGCCGTCCAATTAGCAAATTAGCCTGGGTTGCGTTAACAGATGATGATATCTTGAATAGATTTGGTAAAATTTGGACTATTTTTTCTTCGTATTATAGTGCCGCGACAAATCGAGATGGATTGCGTAGATTGAGATATATACTACGACTTTCATGTGATAGTACGTTAGCAAGTAAACATAGAAGTACGATACGTCTTCTACGACGTAGGTTTGACCTAGAACTACCAAAAGTGGTTCATGCTTGTAACAAGTTCAACTCTTTAAAAATAAATGAAAGGATTTGGCGTCTAAGCTTAATTCGATCTACTTTATTAACATTTATTCCGTTAACGATACAGGTCCAATGAATATGTCTATATTTTGTTTTCTTCCTCAATTCCAAATAAAATTTGTTACTGGTTTGATTGAATGAAAAAAATAGGGATATATCGCTACTGGGACTTATACAATCATGTAGATAGGAAAGTACCCAACTTGTTAATATCGTTTCCAGATGCATGTGATAAAAAAAGGTTATTCAATCTCAAATATTATTCTAATTTTTATTACGAATTACACAAATTTTACTCTCTCAGATCTATTTTTTCC